CTTTCCTATTGGGCGACTGGAGAACATGGAGGTAGACCTAGTAGGGGTTAATACTTTCCCATTTTTTGGTCATGGAAATGTTGGATGGATCCAACTCCTGCCTTACTAGGAATTGACTGGGCCTTTGACAATAGTGAAAGTGGTAGAGTCGTCCAGCCCCGAAGCAAAGTCCCATTTGTCATTCCATTTTTGACGGGATGCAAATTTCGTTATCATAGTTTTGGAACTCCCGCTACGAAGCTTCAAAAAGCATAGGATTGACTATTCCACCTAAGCTAGCTCTCGCTTTCTTCCTCGAAAGCAAATCAACAATTCCAGCGATGATCGACCTTTCGAATGAATTAAGCCAGAAGCTAGGGGCTTTGTTCGAGTGGTTTGCCAATCATTCCTCTATGTACGAAAGTGAGAATCCTCTCGTGCGCACGCCCACCTTGAAATGAATTCTTCATCCGCACGTCTACTCCCACAAAAAGGAAGTCGTCATCAAGCTCACCGAGATTTCGCGTTTTGGGACCTTATCTTATGTTGGTGGATGGAAAGACCACAGGGTTTGGTCGAGCAGTGAGCTTGGAGAGTAGAGTCGAGGTAAGGTCAAGAAGGGTAGCGTACAAGTGGAGCCCACTAGAGAGAGGTTAGCTGGCAGGTTCTTGTTTTCCGATAGGAAGAGGGAGGAAAAGGCTTTGCTTCGACCTGACCTTAAGGTGATGGGAACACGGGGTTAGTTAATCAAGCAAGTTGACGGAATCCAGCTCAGAGGGAAAGTCAAAAACACGACGGATAGAAAGAGTAGGAGTGACGAAAGAGAAAGAGAGGTTACAGGCGAATAAAGGAGCGTTATTGTTGAATAGTTTGACGCCAGAGGACCATCGATCATAGCATAGAGCATAGGCCTGTAGGGCGAAGCAAGATTGGCTGCTAGAGGAATGCAAACAAAAGATAGGAAAGCCGCTAGAAAGGCTAACAGCTAACAGCAAATGACATGCCGTTCCACCCCTATCTCTTAAAGGCTTCCCCTCATCTATAATATAAAAGAAATTCCTACAGTCGGGCATGTATTCTTTCTATAAGGAAAAAATATGTAAATCCACACTGTCACAGGTCTTGTCATTACTGATTCCCACTTCTGCTGCTTTTCTTCCTTCGTACTGAATGGGAGGGTTCATCCGCTGTGTACACCCTCTCAGCTACATGCTGAGTGAGACTGATTAATGGCTGCCTTAGGATCACACTTTGGGCGCCTCAATCTGGAGGCCTGTTACATTTCTCCTAAGAATCCCTAGGTCATCAAGGTGTCTGGTTAGAGTGATTGAAGCGAGCCATTGGCAAGGAATTGATGCACAGAATCCGCTGCTATTGAAGGAATTACCGGCTTTCCTAAGCTTGGCACAGATGTAATAAGCTCTTTTCCCAGCGAGAAAGATAATGTTAATTGGCTCTTACTTACTCAACGATAGTGCGCCTAGGACTAATTCCACTCACGGCATGTGAGGTCTTACCCGCTACCCTTTCAAAAGAATGCGATCACACCCGTCAATCTCCGATGAATCAAGTCAGGGGGTAGAATCCGCTGCTTGTATGGATGGTATCGAATCAGCTGTTGGAGGGCTGTGGGACTTCACAAGCTCATGCCATCAAAAGTAAGCTCTTTCGGAAGAGAAGGAGTTGCATATATCATATATAAAGGCTGTTAGCAAGTCAATTCCTTTACCTAGGGGGAGGGCCATTTCGCCTAGTAGGAGTAGTAGTCTTAGCATGTTAGCAATTTGAATTGGACAGCTTTCGACAGTTGGGATGGAGCCTTTCACTAATAGACAGAGTGCAGATGCAGATTGAACAAGATCCGATCTCGGCATCTATTACTATTATATGTCACTCGCAAGTGTGCAAATCCGGTAATCGACGAACCGTGGGAACATCATTAGTATAAGAAGAAGCAGTGAAGGAACCAGAGAGAGAATTTAGGAATGCAGTCACGTGCCTTACAACATTAGGGCTTCTAGACTGGCTATTGAAAGGTACAAATTCAGAAGCCGAGAGCAGCAAAGATGGCAATTCCAGCAAAGGAAGGGCGCTCGTACCCGTGCTCGAGTCAATAAGGCTGACGCTCGTTTAAGACTCCAGTCATTAAGCACTCGTCCTTTCTCGATTCAGTGATTGAGTCTTGTCCTTGCCATGCTCAGATGGCTGAGTCCTGCTATCGTACTTCATACTTGAGTTTTTCAAGTATATGAAGACCTTCCTTCAAATCAATATGCTCGCTTAAGCCAATGCGCTCACTTACAAGCCTATATGCTCGGTTGGTATGCTCTATAGTCAATACACTCGCTCAAGGCCATGCACGCTATCAGCTCGATCAAAGAATGAAAGGCATTCGAAAACAGTTCAAAGACAGGGAAAGGCGAACTATTCTTCTTGATTGGAAAGGTCATTCAAAAATGACCAATTCCAAGGCTGTTCCCCTCGACCGCCAAAGACTGCTTTTGCCACATGTTTTCGGTGAAGCGGTTCTCGAATAGGAATGAATCCCCGGATAGACACCTTGCTTATCTTCCTCAAGGATGAGATTTCGAAAATGAGGAAATTTAGAAGGGTCGATAAGCAGCAGCAATCATGAAATCTTTTGAACCTTCAGTTCTTCTTGCCCCAGTTTCACTATCTCTTTCAGTGCCTTCTTCGATTCCCTTTGAAGTAGAGGGAACCTTCTCTTTATCTTTCAGTTCTTTCATTGGAAACGAAATCAATCAATGAACCCAACCAAGCGATTCTCCTTGACCCGGCAAAGAAAGAAAGGAACGAACGGGATTCCATCGCCGATAGAAAGTAGCTAGACTATGGAAAGTACGAACTTCACCAATGGTCTTGGGTCTAGGCCACTCGACTATAGCCTGAACTAACTCTTGATCGACTTTAAGGCCTCTTTAAAACCCTCGATATATGGACACGAAAAAAGCGAAAAAAATAACGCTTTCGGTCACAAAGATGCACTTGAAAAGATTCATAGTGAGCTTTTCTCGCCGTAGGATTTCCATCACTTGACGGAGATGATCTAAATGGTCCCGTTCGCATGCACAAAAAAGCATAAAACGAAATCTCAAGTGAGAAGGCAGTGACGGTGAGGAAAAGGCATGGGTTGGCCTCCATCTTCCAGCTCTGGGGGAGCGTCTTTGAGCTCGGAAGCCTCTTTTTGGACTTGGTCTGTAGCCACTTGCTCAAAGATTCGTGTTAAGACGTCTTCTGTTTTCGACTCCTTTACTTTTTTGATGAATCATTCTCTGATGAAACCTCTTGTTTAGGGCTTTGGGGAGACGATGTAGTGACATCTTCTTCGAATTCGGAGGAGGATTCCCCAAAGACATTGGTCTTTTGGAATGACATTCTGGGCATTTCTTCATCGGAGTCTGATGAAGAAGCTCCCAATGTGATCATATTGCAGGAGTTTAGTACGATACGTATTTTTGGCTCATAATACCCAAACCTCTTGTATAAGAGGCACGTCCTCCTAGGATAAAACAACCCCTTTTCTGAGGTGGATACCACAGTCTCTGAAAGAAGCGGCATTGGGCACGGGATTGCTTAAGCTTGCACCCAGACTTTTGGATCAGCCTCTTTACAGACTTTGAGAAATGAGTAGGAACTTGAATTTCATTTCCCTGTCGATGAGCTCATTGAGATCCTCAAGGCTGATTGCGTCTTCTCTCCATAAGCATTGGTTCGCCATAATTCTCTCAATTTGGTCTAGTGAGCCCTTAGAAATAGGAAGACTAGCCAATATGTGGATAGGAATAGACGAGAGGACATGCTTAATCAGGAGACCCCAGTAGACAAGAGTTTCCGCTGGCGCGCCCTCCACCGATGAAAGAAGCCAGGCCACATAAGACTCTCTAGGAATGGACAGAAGAGGCTACGGGATTCGCACACTAGCAGGGCCAATCAGCCAGACTTAACCAATAAGACTAAACAAGGAATTGACTGAATAGGGCACGGGCATCAGCCTTAATAAAGTACGTTTCCGTTTTCACGAGCAGAAATACGATTGATTGAAGCAGGCAACGAAGGGGACGAAGTAGCAGCAGCTTTATACGATATTGGGCGGATTGTCAAGACCCCTTTTCTAACGTAGTTGGGGATTCGGCCTGGTTCCATAGAGGGAAGAATGGCAGGGGCCCTGTCGTACGAAGGGGACTGAGAGTGCACTTTGCGAAGCTTCTTTTAGATAAAAAAGAAGCGGGATTGTGGAGCTGTGAAGCGGCAAAGCCGACTATAGATACACCCCACTTGCGCTTTTCGCTTAGGTTTCTTAGTTAGGAACTTGCCTTTTAGTTAGAACTTGTCCTATTTGGTTTGGTAAAGGGTCAACCGGCCCAGGAGACACAAGTGGAAGCTGGCTTGGCGCCCTATTCGGTTAAAGGTTTCATACTATCAAACGTATCCGACTTTCTATCAAACAGCTTTTTGCTATATGTTTCTAAATACCGAGAATGCCCTTCTTTCTTGTCAAAATTTCATGTTAGTATCCTGCGTGCTCGTGGTTGCTCTATGTCTTTCTAACTGCTGTGTAGTAGGGACCTGAATCCGCGACCTCATGGAGGTGCTTTTCCTAATAAGCTAAACGTGCCCCTGCTATACCTCTGAAGTGCAATTCTAAAGTAAGTAAATAGCCAGAGGATGAAATACCTTATTTTCCAACCACAAAAAACTCGATTTTTATACGGAAATGTCTTTCGAGCTGGGATATCCTTATGCAAGGTTCACTTTCCTGGTCAGAAAGGGGACAAAAACTAGCGACTGAACGAACGAGTGAAACGGAGTTCACAAGGGAAGAGTGATGGCATGCCATGCCGGGCAGGTGAGATCAAATAGATAATAAGTACTAAAACAACGGGGAACCCCTATCTCCAACCGATGGAAGAGGTTAAGGATTTAGTGGAAGAGGGGCAGCAGCCCAAAGGCAAAAGAGGGCATAGCTCGAGTAGAGCTAATAGTTCCTGAACAGCCTCATTTTGAATCCTAGCCGGGTTAGAGCCATACATAGAGAAAGTTCCATTTTGATAGAGAGAGTTACCTTCTCACTAAAACTATGAATCACAGGAGGTCATATCCTAGAAGATTGAAAACCGGGGTGAAGCACTTCGACCTGAGACTGACTTATATACCAAGCTTGTGAACTGTCCCCCGCCGGCAAAGACTTGGGGAGCTCCTTGGGCATAACATCTTGGAACTCCTCAAAAACTTGAAGTATAGACTCCGGGGTAGGGCCCTGATCAGCATCATTGGGGCTCTCTCTTAGTGTGGCTACATAGGTGGGCTCGCCTCGTCTCACACCCCTCTTTCTTCCACGCGGGGGGTCTTACTTCACACTAACCAAATCATGAAATGAGAAAGAGCACTTTTTCTTGAGGTTGAGCAGGAAGAGGTTCTATCTCTTTGGTAGCCTTCCTGGACCGCTTCAATGGCAGTTCGTGTTCGATAGGTGAGGATTCCACTCTCTTTCTCGTTTCATACATTAGTTCTATTCTCTATAGATTGAACTATAATAATGAACTCTATCTATCTATATACTATACTAGTTCATCTATGTGAACGGTCGTTTGCAAGTGAGGCGAAGCTCAGTGAGCGAATGGCTGCCGGGTTGAGTTGTCCGAGTGAGCGAGGAATGCTTTTTGAAGAAAGAATCATCCTTTTCAAAGAAGGCCGTGGGTGTGCTTGGTGACGGTAGGGAGGTCTTACTTCACACAAAGCCAATCGTGAAATGAGAAAGAGCACTTTTTCGTTTTCGTCCTTTCCATCATTGAACTAAATGAAAGTTATCCCAGGTTAAACTTTCGTTTTCGATTCCCCGCATCGGAGAATCACAAAATAGTATGTTTGAAAGGTAACTAGTCTTTACAGCTTCTTGTGTTGAAAGAGCCTTTAATATTTCTATCAATTCCTTTTGAATAAGCTAATAACAGAATGGAATATTCCCCGATCTACGAATACTGGGTTATTGAACTTAAAAATCATTTAATAAGGGCGAAATGCTCTGAGCGCCGGGGCTGGTCTTTTGTCTATCTATCAAGGTGACCAAAAGAGGCACGGGGGTTAAGATCTCCCCCCTCCCCCTAGTGTTCCGTTCACATCGGGAATAAACCTTGTGGATCCATTATGAGCCGGGGAGGTGGCGCTGGGGAAAAGGTGGTCATTGCGATGCCTTGCGGCGCTTCGGCGTTTAGCTTGGCATGGCGTGGGCCTAAGTGTTCCCCCGGCTTCACCCACAAGCGTGCTAGTGGCTGAAGTGTACCTACTTCTGTCTGGGCTCAAGGCTGCAGCACGCCCCCAACCGTTTCACCAGCCGTAGGAGGTCTATCTGTCTTTCCTCCCTACTTTGCTTGTCGTGCTTAAATCTTCCTAAAATGCAAAAAGCAGTTCATTTTATGCCTCTTTCAAATTCTCAAAAAAAGAATGACCATGAGAATGTAGAAAGAAGAGGTTGAGCTTTCGCTTCCAGCTAAATGAATGGGATTTCTTGTGAAAGAGGTCAGTTATGTCTGGCTTGCGTGTGCCCGGCCAAGCAAAAAATGAACTATAATCATTGTTTTTAAGCGTCATCTTTTTTTTGGCCTGGAGACTTTGACCTTCAACATGGGCGAGGTATATTAAGCAGGGAGACGACTTGCTTGACCGGACGAGTAGAGGTTTCGGGTCATTCACCTTGTTAGCTTCCTCGGGTCGTTTCATCTCCGGGAGCTCAATGAGTTTTAGATCCAGCAATTGATCAAACATTGAAGGGACCTCTGAATCCGGAAAGGGATACACCTTTTCTTGCATCTCCTTCAACGTGAGCCTCTTCTTCTCCTTCACCTGCGGAGGGGTGAACTTCTCTACTTGCTTTCCCTTGGGTTTAGTAGAGGAATGGTGCAGCATTCACCGTCATGGAATCCTTCTTTTCTCCTTTGACTATGGGTTTGCCCTCTTTGTGAATGTCTGGCTTATTCCCTATGGTGCGAGAATCTTGCGCTTTGCGAGAGTCTTGTACCGGTAGACCTTGCCTTCCATTTGCCGCGATGCTGAGCTCCATGTCGTGAGCTCGAGTAGCCAATTCTTCGAAGGTTTTAGGCAGGATTCCTTGCTAAAGTGAGGAAAGCCTTGAAGAATGTATTGTAGCTCCCACTGCATGCCTTTGATGCACATCTCAATGGCTGAGGCTTCAGATATGTGATCTTTGCAATCGAGGCTCAAGCTTCTCCATCAATTTATATGTGAGTCAGTACAGGAACCAAGAATTCATCGAAAATCTTCTTTCCCATCCGAACATGAGGGTAAAAACGTATTCTATTCTCAGAAACGGACCCGCTTTCTGGGAACTGGCTTTCGTACTTGCTCGAGACGGATCTACTAAACACTCGGTTACCGGCCGTCAGCGCTATTGGGCGAGATTTTTCGATCCTTTCCGAAGAAGAAAAGCTAGCTGAAAGCGTAAGATGTTGATATTGTTGAATGAGGATGAATAGGCGAGACTGACTCAATCAGAAGCAAGTTGACTTCATCTCCGGTGACCGGCTTTCAAAAAGCACCTTTGGGCGGAGGTTTCTCGATCAACTATCTTACTTGAATGAAGAAAGAGACAACTCTTCTTGCAATTCTATGTTATATATACTTTCTCTGGACGCGATAGAGGACTCTCTCAATTGCAAGCTAAGCAACCTCTTGCAAGCAACGTATCCGTCCCTACCTCTCCACTGTCAATCTGATCTGGAAACTTTCCTTCGTTTGGTACATGTGGACTAGTAACTAACACAGGAGCATCTCCATCTCGATCAAAGTTTGATGTCTCGCTCGATGGCAACAGCCAAACCCTTCTCTTTGTCAGCTCGATCTGCTCTTGTTCCTGTAGAGGAATGTGGAACAAGGATTCTCACAAGTATAGAACGGAATGCCTCTGCTTGGTCTCTTCCTTGCCACTCTCATTTCAATCCATGATCAATGTGGCGGGGTAAGTTTCTTTCCTTGCTCGGTATCAGGCTTTGCTCACTCACAAGGGCTGGAAGGCAGGATAAGAATGGTATTGTCAGACCCCCTTCTAACTTTAGAAAAAAAAAATACAGTGAGAGAGCAATCGGGATCCGTACTTTGTCATCGTCCTACCTCTCTTTATTTCTTTCAATCACATACGTAGGGAAATAGGGGCTCCGGGGAGCAATATAATTCGACTCTACCTTTTCATAAACCGTACGAAGGATTTTTATATCGTGATGCAAATTAAGCGAGAAAAGTCAGAATTTTGTCGCACTACTGATCATGAAAGCAACTGGCTTTGATTTCGTATGTCACATTAAACAGTCGCATACGAAATCCTATATATATGAAATTCTTTGTGGCTGTGCCGGCTAAGAAGCGGATGAGGTTTTTTTTACCAGAATACCCTGAAAGAGTTGCCGTTTCGTCGAATGCTATTAGGAGAACTTTTCAAAACGTATGTGTGAAAATGAGTATGTGACCAGAACTTAGATCTTTCCCTCAGACATGGGCGGTAGGTGAGGTCAAAAGAAAGTACATGCGAGATGTAGCACCATCACAAGAGGTATCGTTCAGATAGATAGAGAGCAACCTTATCTATGAAATCTTTCACAATGTCTGGGCAGATATCCAATGTCTTTAATAAAGTCGGCTAACGAAGCCAATGACTAGCTCTCACGATGTGTAAGAATTTGTCTACGATTTTATGGCAATTCGATCGAGAAAGTACGCTACAGAATAGCCCAATCTTGATTTTCTTTACAGGGATCAAAAGGTAGGAAAGGACTTGTCCGCGATAAAAGCACACGAAGCGAGAACGCAACCCACTAGAGTTCACTCCAATCCAAAAAGGCTTAGGAAGGAGTAGCACACTCTCCTAGGAGCCCCGTCAACCGTGATGAATGAGTTACACAGGCCCGTTAGTTACACCGTTCTGGATAAAGAGATGTGGGGCTTTCCTTCTTTCAGGCAGCGTAGATGCTCATGGTGCGGCATACAATTTGACAATTGATCCTATGGTCAAAGAAAGGAAGTTGACTGATGCTACTCCGTCTTCAGCCGGGACTATCCTGCCCTTGCTCTAGTCCCCGGAGTCGTTTGCCAGGAAGAAAGAGTAAGGCAGTATAAACTACCGCTTCTTACTACAACCTCGTAAATAGATCCTACATAGTACATGACATTCGCGGTACGGTCTGGGAGCAGATTCATCCTTTGACTTTATGTGTTGATCATATTTAGCTTGCAATCACTCAGAGATTGAAGTGAGGAAAGCCACCGGTGCTCGCTCAATGAGCCCCCTTGCTTTTTCTCTCTTGTGAGGATAGCCACTGTGATGAGTATTTTATACGAGATAATGAAAGACTTATTTTTGAATGTAGTTTTTCATTCTTCAAGGCTGGCTAGCTCAGTACACGATTCCCTTCCTTTAATGAATGTGCAATTCCCGTCCTTTCAATAGAGCTACTTCCCGCTCTTCTGTCTGTCATCTGTCAACTGGTAACGGTCGCATCTGTCCTCTTGTAACTGTCCTGTAGGCGGTCCAATCGCTCATCCGTCCTACGAATACTGTCCTCTAGCTTCTGTTATGAGTCAATTTCTATGGCCTATTTGATCTACAAAGAAGCCCTAGCCCTGTGAAAGCCATCTGTAATAGGGAGCTATACGGTCCATTAACGTTGCAACATTGGCCTTATTTATGTAATTTGATCGACTTTCGAGAGGGAACCTTTCTTATTATTAGTTTAGTAAGATAGGGTTTTCCACCCACTTTGTGAAGTAGTCGATTGCCACTAGGATTGAAACGATGCCCGTTAGAAGCTTTTGGCATGATATTCCCAATGACGTAAATACCCCACATTGATAATGGCCAAGGGATAGTCATACTGTTCAACGGAACTTAAGCCTACTCAGGCGGGAGTGAGGGAGAGAAGATAAGTCCAAGGGCATAGCTGCCAACTCCTAGATAATAGGAACCACGAGCGGCTAGCTCATAGCTTTCTTTGCTTCTAGGGGTCCGGCCTACTCTTAGAAGGGCTGAGATGCGCCAACATAATCTTCCGTCCTATATTTGCCCTTCCTTGATCTTAGCCGTTAATTGGAGAGGCCAAGTAGCCATATAGTCTAAAAACTCGGCTTTCAAGGTCCTAAAAATATGAAGATAGGCAAGACTCTTGTCTTCGAGGAAAAGCCCTTTCTGTCAAGTAGGTTTTTTCCCCTTTATTGAAGATGCTTTCTAGAAAAGGAATAGGCTAATCACCAGGCTGCTGGCATTGCTAAATGCTCCGCCACGAAGCAAGCTATCCCTAGAAGTTCCTCTTTCTCCTTCTTTCTTTTCCGGAATGTAACTTGAGTTCTGACTTCCGCTTCTTTGCTTATCTTACTCCGTGAAAGTCAATCTTCTTACCGGTCTCAAGATAAGCGTGGTACGGGAGTGACTTTTGAAAGAATACAATTGCTCTACTCTTAGAAGTGAATCATAAATTCCTTCTTTTCAAACTTTGAAACCTTTTCGAATTCCCAAATCTCACACCTTGATTATCTGAAAGTTCTATAAGGAAGTCCTGCTCTTGCTAACAACAAGCAAGTGACTGGAAGGAACGATCTGTCGCTAACCCACATTGAAACTGATTCTCTTGAGATTCTTTCTTTTAATATATATTGAAGTGAAGTGAATCAAGTGAATTTCCGGACTCTAACTTGAGTTCTCCGGACTGTAACTACGGGGTTATCAATTTGAGGGCTTTTGTAGGTTCATTGATCAAAAGTTAGGAAATATGACTTCCTGAGTTTTGAGTTCCGAGTCGTTCTAGTTTGACTTGAGGAGTGATTAACTCCGAATCCCCGTAGTAAGCCTTTCCCCCGTATGGAGCCGACTTCGTTAGTATAGTATTCCTAGCTTGAGCTCTCTTCTTTCTTTTTCCGGGTGGTACTACGGGGTTAAGTTCTTGATTCCGAAGCCGAATGAAGCCCAGTCAGAGTAAGCGGCAGAGCTGTCTTAAGCAAATGATATGATTTAGCAGGTCTAATCCTCAGGACACGTCACTTTCATTCCGTTTATTTTGCCTGCGGACCTCTTCGTCTATAGGCGTCTTTACTACTTGGGACAAATCATACTTACATGACTTCGCCCTTCGCTTTACTTTCAGAAGGAAGACAATATGAACTTCACTATTGACTGACTACTATCCCGGTTATCAAATCAGACTGCTTTAGGACTATCACTTTAGCCTGAAGCCTGGAGATCGGTGCTTGGTGAAAGCTTTCTAAGCGAGGCATAATGTAATAATGAAATGAACATATAAAGGATCAGTGCAATTTCAAGTGCTTCCTCTAACTCTTATTTCGATTTATTAGTCAAAGCTTTTTGGCCTCTTTCCCTGGGATTGATTGTTGGCATGAAAAAGCGGTCTTTTTGGCATCAAATGAATCTCTTTCTGGCTAGGACATATAAATAGAATAAATAGAGGAGGAGGAAGGGTTAGCGAGCGAGAGAAACGAGAGGGAGATGGACCTGCCAGCGGTGGGAAACAAATGGCGACCACACTGCCTTGACTGCAGGGAGAGAGCGATTCTTATGAGCGAAAGACCTAAAGGCAAGACGGCTTGCTGACGGTAGCCTGCTAGATGAGACTCTTGAGATATGTTCTCTCTTGTTCCCTAGCTGCTATTAGTCCTATTCGAGTTGCTAGTAGGAAGCTCTCCGTCTAGCTATTAGTAAGTAGGAATAAAAACGTCAATAGCAGCGTGAAGTTCCCCAGATCCCTCTGCTGGACCTATCCGCTCTTTCTTTCCTTCCTATCTGCCTAGCTAGCTCATGCACAGATAACCGACCGAGCCAGAATAAAAAAGAGTTATCCGCTAAAACATTTATGGATTCTTTCCTTTGCTGATCTATTGGATGAGAACTGTCATCGTCTAGCAATCAGACTCGGTTCAGATAAATCTAGGAGTTACCTTGATTGTGTAAACCGGCTTTGGACAGCTTGGTCGATAGCTCCTTGCTTTGGTACGGCTTGAGCCTTCTCCTCAGAGATCTTATAGTGGAATCAGGGAATGAATCCCCAGTTTCTAGAGGCTTTTCTTTTTCAGACTCGGTCCAACCGAGAACTAAGAGAAAGGGGTTCTTGCTTGACCAGAATTGGCTATTCTATTTGGCACTGGCTTAAACCTTCGCCCCCTTAGCTACAACCGATTCCTTTAAAGAACGGATTGAGTAAGACTAGGTACTTCCTCTAGCTATGGGCAAGCCAACAAACGGAGACTACCTGACCTAGCTAGCTCTTGACGATGATACCCTCAACGACTCGGATAAGAAACCCTCCCTCCACAGTCTGAGAGAGGAAAAAATAAGTAGAGAAGCCGACTTTAAGAACCGCCATCAGGAAAGGAGCTAAATCACCCATTTGACCTAGAAAGAATGGACATAAAAAAGAAAGAAAGAAAGGAGGTGCCAGACCTAGGGATTGAGACCGAGAGGTCCTCAACTAAAAGGACTTTAGCTGCTACCGACTAGAACTGATTCACTAAGAGGACAGGATCTAGACCTTCAGCGGCTAACTTCAGCAGCTTAAGAACAGGAGAGCTCCCCGGGAACACCATTATCTGTCCAGTTCCGTACTGATCCTTTAACAGACCTGCCTTTATAGATGCTCTTGACTGAAGTCTTCGAAAGCTTAGAGGAAGGCAGAGTACTACAGCAGCAGAAACAAGCGGACGAATCCGCGACAAAAGTGGATTACTTAAAAGAGAAGCAAGGCGGCTACAGGTCGAAGGTCTGGACAAGTCCCGAGGAGGTAGCTTTCCCTTGAGCTCTAGCCATTCCCGAGTTATCTGCCGAAGCGACGTGCTATTGGAAGTAAGTAATCCCCCTCCTTTTCCTTCTGTTGTTATCTCCCCTCCTCTTTTAGGGCTGTTCTCTTAGCTGCTAGGCATAAGTGAGGCAGGGCCTTAACTCCTGAATCGCCTAGTCCTTTGTTCCTTTCTTCTTGGCAGCTATTTCTAGTTTTAAGTGTCCGCTGCCTGAACACTGCAGGTTTGCGTATTCAATATCGCTGGAACTCCTTCTCTCAATCTTGATAGAATCGATTTCTAGGGGGAAAGCCTCCTCCCCCGTATCTACTCCCTCCCCTAATTCAACTAATGGAATTATAGGTAGCCCAGGGGAAAGACGAGAATAGACCTCAAGGTCGGAACCGGCTGTTTTGGTTTTCTTTCTTTGGCTATGGTTGCCTTGACCAGAGGGTGCCAAACCGTTTAGAATGAACCGTATCAAAAGATCCATTTACCCAGACGGTGTGCAAAACGAGGAAATTGGCCGTAGTAGGCCGAGTTTGACTCTATCGCCCGACGCACAGCCCTCTATCTAGCTCTACCACAAGACCTTTCGGTGCCATCACAAGAACGAAGGAGACCCGCAAAGAGCGTTTGCACAAGGAGTGGAGCGATCCCTGAAATCATAGGTCCAATGAACAACTAAACCGAATGATCGAGAGCCGGGCCAAAAGCACCAAGAGCAGGATCCGCATCTTGAACTGCTGGTGGTGCTTATGGATCCAGATCCGTAACTCGATTTTCAACACGATCTGAGACTGGAAAAGTGAATAGGTTTTGAATCCACGGGATCAATTGGTATTGGAACTGGACCAGTAGACTCTGGTTCTTGAAAAAGCACATCTCGAACTTGAAAAGTCCCAAGTACACATCACTCCATGAAGGACTTGGCCTCTTCAGTAGTTCTCTTGCTTCTCCTCCTGCCTGACTTCCTATTCGTCCCACCACCTCTCCTCTCTCTGTCTTCTATGGTAACCACTCAAAAAAGAAGGTTCACTATCCCTTCAAGGGTTAACCATCGCTTCATTGGATTCCGGGCCGTATGAATCCAGTGCATGATCCGTAGGGGGTCTTGATTATCAAGGTCTGCCAACTACTTCCTCTTCCTGCTGTCCCCGTGAGGCAGACGCCGGTCTTAGGGGCTGCGTTAACCGAAAGCTCCAATAGCTAAAGACTCTGGTTGTTGAAGAAGAGGCGCTGGGGGATTGTTATCTGGTTCAAGCTCTTCGCCCCGAGGTGTAAAGAAAAGAATCTTTAAAATGGTTTGCATGTCAGCAGCAGCAAGATCTGAATCACGAAGGCACTAAATAGCATTGAAGCGAATCGGCGGCCATTGATTCATTAGATAGAGGGACCATTGGACTACTTACTGACTGCATGAATGGATGAATCCTTCCGGTCGACTTGCCAAGGAAGAGACTTTGTCGAAAGGATAGCTTTGTCCTGTGATGACGCGCCTTCTGCCAAATAGCCTTGAATGTAGTAAAAAGACTGGTCGGCTTGCCTTCGTTCTCGCCCCTATTCTCGTCTTTTTTTCCTCTTCCCGCACCCCTTCCCAATGTCTGGGCAATCAAAAGGAAGATTCTTCATTTTCCTGTGTCTGAGCCCGGGGCAAGGGAGGTGCTTCAGCCCAGATGGTATGGGGAGTCCTCGTCGTGAGTGGATCTGGTGAGAATGTTAATCTTGTCGTCAACGTATAAAAGAAAGTGGCTAAGTCCTTCCCATTGTGATGTGAGATTGTAGTCGAGAGATCTAGCTAGCTTCAGACAAGAGGTTCCCAAACGGACGCTCGAACCTAGCACTTCTCACTCGAACCCAAGATGTTCGCTGTCGCCTTTTCATTCATTTCTTAATTCAACATAAATAAATGGGGTCTCCGTTCCTCTCCTTGGTCAAGAGAGCTACTTCCTCCAGCCCGGAAGAGGAAATCGTATTTGAGAGAGAGAATCCGGGATAGCCCAGTATTGACTTAGTCTGGTATTCCGGCCTGACCTTAAAGCAGAATAGGTTCGTTCAGAAAGAGAGCCGAGTGGTAACGGTCTCACCTATAGGAAATAGAGAGAATGGAATGGAAAAAGTATCCTGCTATCAGCCAAGGTCCTTGGACATTCAAACCGCACAAGATCCGCGGCTCCCTTTAAGAAAATGCAGGAAAAAGCCGTCATTGAAAAGCCTGCAATGCAAGCAACGCCTTGAAGACGGCTGAAAAGCAACGAGCTTCCGCTATTCCTATTAGCAGGTTTACGACTCGAATCAAAGAAAAAGGACCCGTTCAACTTCGTAACAAACCTTCAGGGGTTCAGTGAGTTCAACTATCACAAATTTCTCTTCTTTGGGTCGGGCGTACTCTCTGCACCTATTGTGACTGGTAGCTGGAAGATCAAGCGGGAAAATTGAGAATGAATCCCCGCTCAAGCCTCCTTCTCCAGACTTGGTGGATGCTAAAAGCCAGTCTTACCGATCATACCTAGAAAGAGCATGACTTGGCCTGGAATTGGATTCGGTACCTACGTAAACCTAAGAAGACAAAGCAACCAAGTTTAACGAACCAACCGAAGAGTGCCACTACACTACGAGTTGGAGGGATCATTACCTTCGAAAGACAGCATTATGCGATCTGATAAAAAGACATCGCTAGTAGCATCCGCTCTTTTCTCCGGTGGGAATACCTGAGTCAAGTAGCTAAGCGAATAGAGCTGCTATCGAAGTGAAACCCGTAATAACATTCGATTTCAGTGTCGAAAGACCATCCTTACACTCTCTTCAACCGGCGGGCTATGATTGATTGCTTTCATGGGAGGAAGGCCTGTAAATAAGGCTCCTTCAAGCAAACAAGTCGGTTCAGTGATCGTCTAAGGAAATATTGTAAGCGCGCATAACCCAGAGCAAGCAATAGGTGAGTTCGGAAAATACAGTCGGAGAAATAGGTTTCTTGGAACCAAGTCGAAGCTCAAGGACGAGAAGTGCTTGACTCGAAGAGGAAAGGGGTATTGAACATCAATAGAGATTGAACTCGGAAGAGTGAGATTCAAAGTCGACTAGTTATAGAGGTCAAGCTCAAAAGAAGAGGAATGACTCGAGTGAACGGAGTGCTCATACACGGCTAATAGAGAACGGCTTTCCGCTACTAAAAGAACTAGCTTGAACTAGTACTAGCTTCTACTCTCTCTTCCGGGTCGTCCTCCAACAATGCTCCGAACCCGAGGGCTACAACGTGGACGGCATGCCGTCCACGTTCCTCGTTCACGAAAACAGGGGGTTTCTGGTCCCTCTCTACACCATTGAAGAGAACGTCAAGCATTCGTTAACTCCATTTTGTGATCACTGCCGTTGTACTGGTGAGTTTGTATTCATCGTTGAATCTGTCTACACATTCCACTTTTTTGTATTTTTTTTATAGTATTGTTGAGGGTTTATTGGGATTGAAATTCTGTTGCAGGTTGGAGTCACCATTTCGTGTCCAAACGGAAGTACCACATGAAAATTCCGGTGGATGAAGAGTGGAATAAGCCTTTGGATGATGGGGGTTTTGATCTGGAAACCCATCTTTGCTCCTTCCGTATGAATGGCTGTTTAGGGTCCAAGGACCTGCCGGGGACTCCGTACAAGGTAGATCGAGCGCGAGTCTAAGTACCTTTGTGGTCGAGAAGTCATGGATCTCTGGGATCGTATCTGCACAAATCTTCATGCCCGGTATGAAAACATTTTTGTTGTAAAGATTTCAATTAGGTGTATGAGTTGTAAAGGATCTTAATTTTTCTGTGGTTTTGCTTGTTTTGAAGGCAAATAACAGTAGAAGATGTTTCCAAGAAACGCTCAATGGATCTTAGATTGCTCCATGGGGTAGCTTATGGGCACCCATGGTTTGGCCGTTGGGGTTACAGATTCTGCAATGGGGGTTTTGGAGTAACCCAACACAAGTATGAGAAAGCACTTGAAATTCTCAGCTCATTAGAACTCGATAAGATCACCCACGATTTCACTACCGGCAGCTTATACCGAAATTTGAAGCACATCATTCGTTACTACAGTGATTTGAGTGAAAGCAAGTTGATCACACTCAGAGACCTGCTTAGGTTCATGCTCACTCTCAAGTCACGAGTCCCATTTCAGAGAAAATCAGCCAGTGTTGCTTCCAATACCTGTTCATCTTCTTGTTCAAAACCTGTGACTAAGTCTTTTTTTTGCTAAGGAGAAACCAGTGAGGTGCAGGAAGTTTTCTAACGTGGATGCGAGTTTGAATAGCCGTTGGCCGGTTCGGCGACTGGAGTATGTAGCACATGTGGTGGTGGATGCCCTGAAAGAAAAGAAAGTAGCTAACAAGGGTTTCAACTGTGGGATGACTAGGCAGGAGGCACGAGATGCGGCCCAACTCCAGATAGGTGACACGGGTTTGATCGATTACGTGCCGAAATCGATGAATAATGTGGTTGTTGGAGGGCTAGTAGTCCGTCGCACTGTTAATAAGTCCACTCGGATTTTAGAGTACACGATCGAGGAGATGGGAAGTGATTCTCATGTTAATGATACAGAACAAGAACTGAAAGTGGTGCATAAGCCAGTCCCCCACCTGCTTTTTTGTGCCAAGGGTCGACGTCTATAAAGACGTAGATTTCTTGTACAGAAATGTACTGATGGGTTACCCGGTATCACAACGGATCGGATTGGCGGTTGAGACGGTTCTAGACACCAAACATTTTGTGAAGGAGTGGCCTTTTAAGGACGAAGAGGACGAATTGCTTCGATTCATCTGTCGAGTGGTGTCGAATTTCAGAGATTCAGAGAGCGATTTTGCAAGAAGGGAATTCTCTTATGGGGAAATCATTGCACTCCCATTGCACTCCACATTTGGCGATTTGAAATCAGAAGTGGAAAATGCATTGAGAGACACTTAGTGTGTCACTGAGAGTTTACTAGTGACTGACATTGAAGGAATGGAAGGGATAGAAGACTGTGAGTTGCTGTTTGGACTGGTAGAGTCGGGTTCCGAGATTCGGGTTTGGAGTTGATGTATGAGAGTGGGGTTGATAACTGGACAGTGAGGTGTGGTGCCAGGGACGACGACGGGGAGAGGATGGTGGCTTGTGATATAAGTGAGATTTGGCAGCACACTAGGTGCTGTGGCATTGAGGATTCTGATGTATTCCCACCGTTGTTTTTGTGTGCTGGATGCTGTGCCTCTCTGGTGCCATCTACAGCTCAGTCTAGCTATGAGTTTGAAGGTTTTGGGATGCAGTGCTATACTGATTCCGGTTTGTGGCAGTTGCAGTAAGGATTGGTGAGCAGAGGTAAAGACTACTATGTGCTTTGGATTTTGTTGACACCATGGGTTGGTTATACATTTCTAGGGTTTTTAGAGGCTCGATTATACCAGCCAGCGAGATTGGCTTCACCCTGATGAGACGGATCTTGTAGTCTGATTAAGGGGACAATGAGTGAGTCGAGCAGGAGAGGCGCATGCTTTACTCCACTCCATAGGGGTCACGGTAAACGGACGAGACAAAATTACCTTAGTCGACACGGGTTTGATTGATTATGTGCTGAAATCGATGAACAACGTAGTTGTTGGAGGCCTGGTTGTTCGTCGTGCTATGAATCCGTCCACTCGGGTGTTAGAGTATACGATTCAGGAGTTCGGAAATGATGTTCAGGACACTGATCCAGAACCAGAAACAATCCATGAGGCACTCCCCCCACCGGCTGTAGAGGCTGAAAATGATGTTTACAGGGATGTGGGTTTCTTGTACAACAATGTACTAATGGGATTACCCCGAGTCAGAACTGATCGGATTGGCGCTTCAAACGATTCTGGACACCAAGCATTTTGTGAAGGAGTGGCCGTTTAGGGATGAAAAGGATGAATTACTGAGATTTCTTTGTCGAGTACTACCGAGTTTTAGAAATTTAGAGACTGATCTGATAAGGGAACTCCCTCCTGGAGAGCTCATTGTAGTGCCTTTGCATTCCACATTCGGTGATCTCATGGCAGAAGTGGAGAACGCAATGAGGGACACTTACTGTGTTACTGAAAGACTAGTGGGGACAGAAATTGAAGGACTGGAGGGAGTGCAAGATGGGGGAATTGCTTATATAGATAGATTCACAGTCACTAAGTTCGAAACGAGACATCGAACCGGAAAGAAGGGACTATCGCTAGATGGTTTGGTAAGCAAGCAACCACTTATGTAGGCGCCAACTCCGAGTTCTTTTTTTTTGAATAAGCCCCGGGAGCGGGAGCTATAACCGCCTTTAATTGTTCAGTAAAAGGCGCTTTTAGCTCAATGAATTCACTCTGCGCAAGCCTTCCCTCTCGCTGAACCATAAATGCTGTACCATCTGTTCCTCCCAGTCTAGGGGCAGCGCTCAGCCTGACATCCGGGATTCTGTTCTTCAGTTGTTTGGTTGTCCCGTCTCCCTCTTATTCATGTGTTCTAGTGTTCTTGTTCTCACGGATTAGCATCCCCAGCTTGAGGATTGATCTTGGGCCTCAGCGTAGGATAATGATGCGTAGTACCATCGATCAAATATCCTACTATTATCGATTTCGAGTTCCAGAGAAGAGAAGGAGACAGTATATGAGTTGGACTGAAATCCCAAGCGCTCCTAGCTCAGAAACCACACACAGACAGGAACCGGAGCAAATGCCCGCCTATTACAATTAGCTAAGAGCAGGTGAGCCGCAACTCAGTATATCCAAAATGAATGCTTTCAGTATGAGCTGGACTGAGACTACCAATGAGACCAAGACCGATACCCACCCACCACTTTGACTCAAAAGAGCATTCTGGAGAGCAAATCTGTAGAAGGTCGTTACCAAGGACATTTCTTGAAGCGGAAAGGCGAAGACTTGAATTCCGATTAAGCTGGACTAATAGCCTTGCCTTCGACGGCACAGTGACTCGGGACGAGAGCACACCACTCCCCGAGCGGTGCACTCCCTATATCCCGTCTCTTTGGGTCGTTCCCTCACTTCCTCGTATGCTGATGGCACCTCCGCTTTATGTGCTATGGTGCCATCGCTATGAGTCCGTTCGCTCCCTCCTTTCAATACGACTTCGTTTCCGCGACTCTCGTGCCTAACGACTAGTTAGTCCCTTCGCTCGCTTGTCGAAAGATGTTAGAGGGGACTCCTGCTATGACTAGTACAGCTAGTGCGAGTGATGAACAAGAAAGACATTCGTTCCGAATCGTACTGGAACTGCACTAAGACGATACGGTACGGTTTCCGGATCCGCCTGCGGGCGGTGTTCTCAAACGGCGAAGCCTTAGGTCCCACCCGTCCGGACAGTAGCTAACCTAGCCAAATAGTCAAGCTAGGGAAGCGATTCTCCTCCAGGAGGCAAGGGATTGCTGCTTCCACAGCTGTCTCCACTCGGTCAAATGAATCAGACAGTGACTTGGAGTCCAGTCTCGAGAGATAGCACCATTGAGTCGTCAAGCCAGCTTCTCCCAAGAATTGTGAGTGAATCAAGGGCTTCCCTATTTCAGGCTTTCCGCGATTCTATTATGGCATGGCTATGCTGTTATTAGGATTACCCGATGCCCATTAACCAATGCCCAAAGGTTCATCACGATCGGGCGATCAGGCAATTCGAAACATTAACATAGAATGACGTATTTCTTATTAATGGCTGACGAACCACTTACTTGTGTTTGGTTACTGCATTAAGATTTCAATCTCGCCTGCAGGCAAGGCATATCTTATCTCGTGGATCTGGAAAGACAGTCCTACTTATCCTCTTACGCTTATGCTTCTATTTCAGCGTATTCCGTCTATGTTTATTCTTCTGCCTTTGACTTCTTTTGATGCTTCATAGGATTATGACTCTAACTCCGCTTTATAAAGAGGGTCAGTCAGCCCTAGCTTAAAGCTCCAAAATCAATTCCTCCAGACGTCATTACTAAGTAAATTGGAACTTCCTTGCTAACGTTGAGTTGGGCTTCTGGTAACTTATTGAAGTAGGCAAACCAAGCTGGCTGGAAAAGACGAGCAAGGAAAGATTTCGGCTAACTCCATGGTACAACAAGCCTAGAGTTTCGACGTTCCCTAACGCTTCAACAACAGAACAGACCTTCACTGTCAGGTAACGAAAGGTATTAGTTATTGGATGGGATGATCCTTCCGCATACCGAGTTGCCATCACCTCGGAAAATGTTTCTACCAAGTCTCAGTGCAGAGCTTGATAAGCTAAAGCGGAACAGGAATGATGCTGGCTGATTGGAACTTGGCATTCGGATGTTCTAGCTCATGGAGAAAACATTGATCCCAAACCAAGGTGTCAAGAGTTCAGACCGTCAAATGAATTGTGGCCTGGTGGGAGGACTTGTGTTACGATGCAGCTGGCACCTTGAGGTCTCGTTTCAGAGTGGGCAGCAACTCTTGCTACAACGGACTTTGACGTGATTAGGCGGGGACAGGATTCGAACCTGCAGCCTTCAGATCATGAGTCTGATGAGTTGACCAATTCCTCTACCCCGCTTGCTTCCCTCGACTTCACTTATGATAGAAGAACTGTCTTATCACTTTCCTGGTTCACAACTCGCTCTATTTTCTCTTTTGGCTTTCAACACTAGAACAGTTCCTTCTTTCCTCCCTTGAGAAAGGGTATTCCCCAGATTCGAAAGCAAGAGCCCTACCCACGGTTTCAAGAACAATAGGGGGAGAAACGGAATCTCTTGGTTAGGCTTCCTCTATGGCTGCTTCTTCCAACTCTAACGCTCCAAATCCGGATTCAATCCAGCCCCAAGCGTACCTGAGGCTACCTTGTTGCGACCTCAAATACCTATTCCTTAAGGTAGCTTACTGTTACGAACGATTCCGAGAAGGGAGTTGGTCCCTCCAGACCGGCCACATCCCTCTTACCGGCGCCAACTCAATGGCTATGGAATCAAGTTCGACTTACTTCTGTACCCGGGCCTTTGCCCCCTTCCTCAAGAAAAAGGGTCTCTGGCCCTGGATCCAAGGTATTAGGGAAGTCTACTTCGCCCATGCTGGGGTCATATATGGGAATTAAGACAAGACGCGGGTAGCCTGCTCCTACCTTCTTTCTGATTCAATTCCATACCGTCGAGAGAACTCTTCCCTCATCCAGCCTTGATAGTCTTTCGTACTCTGCCTCCGGCTTCGATAACAAACCTTCGGTCGTCCTCAAGGAGCTTCCCTCACAGTAACAAGTCGGCCTAAAGGCCTAGCATCAACGAAGCCGCTTCGCTCACAATACCCAATCGCTTCCCTAGAAACCTTCCCTCGGACTAAAGGAGCTTCTTTTCTTTCTTCTTTCTTTCTTTCCCGTCTTGGAAAGAGAATTCCCGTTCGGTTTAGTTATGAAACTACCAATCTGTGTCCTTTCTTTCTTCTTCTTCGTATCGACGTGACGAACCAGAAAACCATACTTTTGATTCTAAAACTACAAACCTTACTGACGAGGAAAGAGATTCTTCTTCCCCTCAAAGGAGGATATGCATCTTCTTCTGAACGTTATCGAGGAACGAGAGGACTCTCTGAAATATCTTCTTCTTCAATTCCCGTCTTGTTCAATTCCTTTTGGGTATTCTCTAGAAGCCTTACTGACGAGGAAAGAAAGAAGTATTCAGTCATGTACTGGGCCGTAGCTCAAGGTTTAAGAATTCCTCAACAAAGGAACCCTACTATATAGGTTAACGCCCACTTTTCATGGGACAAGTAAAACGATTTTAGTATGAATGCCCGATCGGGATAAGGAGAATTGGTTGAATGGAACAGGTTGAGGAAAGAAAAGACCCGTCCCTAATGAAAAAGAAGAAGTTAGCAATCCAACCGTGTTACCAGAGGTGGAACTATACGTTTAACTGGGTGATCACTATTATCTATTCGAGTCGCTAAGGCTTTCCCACGGCAGACTCTACCAAATAGATTCCTATTCCATCTTTCCGAGAAAGAAGAGATGAACGGGCTTTTTCGGTGTGGAAGATTTTGAAAGTAAAGGTTCGAGCATATTGTAGACGGAGAAACTACTCTTTTTCAGAATTTACCTTTCACCCAGGAGTTCTACTGTCGGCCAATGCAGAGGTGGAAGGCTCTCGTCGCTCAGGAAGCTACTACTGATCCCAGACCTGCACCAACAAAACAAGGATTTCACTGCTCAACAGCTTAAGGGCTACTATATCTCATCCGCACGAGGGAATATCTAGTGATAGAGGAAAACGCGAGAATTCAGGTTTGTAATGAATATACTCTATTACACCAGAAAAATCAGTCTCTTACCGCGCATCAGCTTGAAGAGCGGCTATCGGAGTCAGGCTTAAGAGAGCCTCCTACCTAGTCAAATACTGAACTGAAAAAAGAAGAATACCATCATCGAGTACTGAATCGGATTCTGAGATCACCAGCCTATCGAACCAAAGGTTGACCAGTCACTTTTGTTGTTGCAGAATTAGACCCCAATGGTTACCAGTTGAAGAGAGCGGCTCTCTTGATACGAACCGATCAGGGTCAAAAAGAAGAATCTGCCTGCTTGCGATATAAGACTTAAGCCAAAACGCGGTTTGCCAATTTTGTCTTGGATGCCCTTGGGCGGAATAGATGGAAGTCAGACCATAAGAAATAGGGGGCACTCGCTGTCGTAAAGTAGACGTGGGCAAGAAAACACGAAAGCAAAGTATGCACTAGAACTCCAGGGTCCCCTGAATCATTTTATTCATCAGAAAAGGGCCTCCCTTTCGTGCAGAACCTGGTGGATAGGACAAATAGAGGTTCTCCCCTCCAATGTGGGGTAGGTTCCATATAGCCCCAAGACTTCAACAGTGTTCAGGTCCATTATCGACGAATCCAATTTGCTAGGTCCTGCGAAATAGCTATGCATGCTCATCTCCTTTGTTTATACTCCACTGAACTGTGTGTACCTTGTATAGTGAGAGTGAGACACCCTTAGGGTAAGGAGGAACGGGAGGTTTTAGAGATTCCTTATCACATTTGATGGGAAGAGCGATTCTCCTCATTTATCAGGGAAGTGAAAACTAACGCTTGCATGTCTCAGAGAGGGAATTGGGGTCTCTAAAAACCTCCTTGTTGCAGATTCCCGAGGACTATAATTGAGTCGGAAGACTTCAGAAAGTGGAAAAGACATGGGATCATGCTTTATCTTCTCGTTTACTACGCTTGGCAATAGGACCGCCCGGTCAAGAATGAGAGAAGTAGGTGCAATGATCTTAGTTGACAAATGAGTTGTGGGATGCGCCCGTTGGTGGATCCAAAGATGAAAGGAGTGTCACTGTGTCGGGAAGAAAAAAGCTTAGCTTAAGAGATTTGAACCGAACAACCTGTGAATTTGACTTTTGATGCTCCTTGTATGAGTTTTTTTGTAAAAATATAATACATTGAGAGGAAACCACCTTATGGTAGGTAGGTAGGCACTCCCTCAACTAGTAACCAGTCTATCAGTCCCAGTCTTAGCTATCTAACCTGCTGCATTAACTTCTTAGCACTAAAAGAAACAAGGAAGTTATAACAGCTATAACAATAGACAGTAAGCTTGTTTCTAGTCAGCTACCATCCTTGATATAGGTTGTTCTCCTGTGTTCCTGTAAGAAGTCCTTCCTATACCTGATGCGCTTTTTCTCCTTTTGAGTTAATGCAAAGACCCAATTCGCCCGGGCTGGCATGTCTCTCTTTCCCAGCCTTCACGCTGGTGAAGCAGCCCACGCCTCTTACGACGCCATCGCGCAGGGGTACGACGGCGAGACCTTTTTGGTTTCAGACCAATCGAGGGTTCACTTGCTTTTCCATTCCTGTCTGATGGTTCAAGATCTGGCTACTCAACAACTATTGGAAAAGAATATCCCCTTTCTTTTGGTTCCATCCTTTGTTAGTTTGCCGAGGTATTCTCAAACTAGAAGCCTTAGCTACAGTCCCATCCCATAAAGCGATCTCCTTCATAGCATGGCATGTTCTGTTGTTCCTTGATCAGTCAGTAATTGCCATCAATAGTAAGATGAATCAACTCTCCTCAATGATACAAAACGGAATGTGGAATACCAGGATTTGAGATTCATTTCTCTCCCGCCTTCCTGATACATAGCTTGACCTGTCACCAAACCAAACACTTTTAGCTAGCACCTACGGTGGAACCTTCACCGCAGAAGGAACCGACATCCATCCCATCACGGTGGAAGCAAGAGGAGAGCCAGCAAGACCAGCTAATAAGATTGAGCCAGGTCACCTACCAGCGTTGATGAAGATCCTAGTGCCAAGCTTTCGGAAGAATCTGATATCACTAAAGCCGACTCTCGAGAAAGGACGAGTGCTTAATGACTGGAGTCTTAAACGAGCGTCAGCCTTATTGACTCGAGCACGGGTACGAGCGCCCTTCCTTTGCTGGAATTGCCATCTTTGCTGCTCTCGGCTTCTGAATTTGTACCTTTCAATAGCCAGTCTAGAAGCCCTAATGTTGTAAGGCACGTGACTGCATTCCTAAATTCTCTCTCTGGTTCCTTCACTGCTTCTTCTTAAAGAGTCCTAACCGGGAATCCGGATCGGAATAAATAAGATAAGGGGAAATGTCGGCATAACCACTGCTATTTCATCTGCAGCTCTTGCCGTTGAAGGAATAAGTGTTGCTTTGGCTTGATTGCTTTCACCAGGTCTAGCTAGGCTGGGGCTGGATTAGCCCGAGTTGTGTTAAGATAAGTGGCACTTGAATTTGAAATAGCCATCAGCCGAAAAGAAAAAGAGCAGAGGACTTCCCCTCTCTGAGGAATTCTCTCCTCGAATCGACGACCCCCTCCCAGGGTATGCAGCGTCAACGTATAACTATGCATCCTAGGGCATGGCTGCCTTCTTTCTCTAATTCAACCTTTTATCAGCGACTGATTAGGAAGAAGCTGTAGTGTCGTCAGTTGCACCCCCCTTCAGCAGTGTGAGAGCTAGGGTGAGACCGCTATCGTCTTTGGCCCTGCCCTACTTTATGAAGGCTTCTTGTCGCCTCTCTTCTCTTTTAGCAAGGTATGCTTTGTAAAGAGTCCTCCCTTTCAAAATGCAAGTAGAATGGGCCCACATCAGAATGTCTTAAGCAACAAAAGACGGATGCCTAACTTTCAAGAGAAGACTAAGATTCTGAAGTATGCTACCCCCCTATCCTATGCCCTAGTTCGTTCTTTCCCGACCAAGGGCTAAGAAGCATAAGACGAGAAGCTGTGAGTCGGGGCTAGGAAGTGGCTACTTACTCATAACAGAAGATAGAGCCTTTCTTTTTCTTTCCCGATCGTCAATCATTTGAGGAAGTTAAGAAGCCCTATAGTTTAGTTGTCTTGGTTCTCTTATCTTCTATCTTGCTCGCGCTTATTCAGGAAGATCTTGAACAGAGGTGATCTCGATCATCACTTAACTGACGATACCGGATCGAGCTAGATGATGCTTCTTCTTTGTGATTGCGTAAAGAGCGTCTTTTTAAGCGAAAAAAAAAGTCTTTCATTGCCCGATGTGTCAACGGGCTTTTCGTGCCTATCCATTAGTAAGCAGGTTCCCTCGAAGCCCGGTAACTACGCCATTCATAGTTAGCCCGGTCGGTAAGCCCGACAGCTTTCTAGTATGAGTCTCTGCTCTTTCCCTATCAGATGGTGCAGCCAGCGGCTAGTTCTATGATCTGCTGGTTCTTCTCGATATGGCTCGAAGCTCTTTCCTATCTATTATATGGGACTGCCATCCTTGATTCAACCGATCTTATTGAACAACCTATTTCAACAACTTATTATTGTACACAAATCGGTTGTTCGATAATAGGTTGTTGTTGTAGTTGCTAGTGGGACTGCTCTTCCTAGTAGCAGCACATTTTACATCACATCTTTGACAGCTTCTTTTTCTGTTCTGACAAAAGAAGTTCTTTTATGTGCTGTTCGAGAAGGGCTTGTTACAAAGATCGGATGAACTAGACCAAGGGGGAAAGAGGAGTCAAAAAGTGGACAGATTCGTCGAAAAGGCTCAAGCTAGGAATCAGTCAAAAGGCAGAGTCAGTCGAAAGGAAGGAGGAATTTCAAAGGAAAGGTGCGTTGTCACCGCCCCTGGGTACCTTTGTAGTCAATTTCCTTTTTTGTTGATTTGTGAGAAAAGAAAGAGAAAAAATATCATTCGAAGAACGTTGAGCTGCACGAATGGCAACGAATGCGGAAGTCAAAGAGGCCGAGACGCCTATGATTAGATGTCTGTTGAGATTGGGGGTCGTTTTATTCTGGGAACCTATGGAATGACTGAGAATAGGTTGTTGCTGAGGATTGCAATCAACGATTCCCACTAATCAGGCTGAGCAGACGCAAGCATCTCTTCCGCCAACCCGGATTCATATAGCGCTTTACTTTCCTAATTTTGATAAGTGCCCGGTCTCCCCTGAAACTCTTAGTTGACGCCGTTCTCTATCTTTATCTTTGGTCAAGTCTTTGATCGTCGAGTCAAGCTGATCGAGGAATCAAGCCCTTCCCGAATGGGGTACAGTCGAGATCTTAAGAGGAGGTTCATAGCGGGAGGGACTCAATCGAAACATCTCTAGCAAACCAAGTAGCGAACTGCTTATATTGCGTCTATCGCGTATTTTGAAGCAAAAAATCCCTTTCTTTCCTCAAGTATGATCATTTTTGAAGCAACTCTCCGGTTGTAAAAGGTCTTTAGGAGAAAAAGACGCCGTTTCCTAGCTAGATGCGGTAGTTTCTGGACTTCAATACCTGATAGCTACTCGAATATTGCTTCTAGTCGCCGAGCTGAGGCTATCTCTTTCCTAGGTTTGGCTAAGGCAAATGACGGAACCTGTAAAATAGGAAATGAAATGTTATCCGTCAACTCCCCTCTTTCTTCTTCTACTGATGCTAAGTATGCTTTCCCTCCAGGGATAGGACTGATGCCCGCTCGAAGCAGCCTTCATTGATATTGATCACTCTTACTATAGGATAAGAATATTCGTAACTAAGAGACTGAAAGGAAAAAAGACCTGACTAGGATAGCTTCCTGGCCTAGGTAGTTTGTATGTGGTAGTTAGCTTTCTTTTCCCTAGATTGCTTAGTGCTGAGCTAAGTTCCGCCCTTTCCTATTAGCTATAGTAGGAGGTTGACTATGTCCTCTAGGACGGAAAGGGATAAGATCAACAATGCCATCATTGACTTCTTCCTCTGACCGGTCTTTTTGTTGATTGACTGAACCCGGACTTCTTTTCCAATCCAAGCAACCTACGTGATCAAGTCTTCACGTAGTTCCTTCTCTCACGCGCTTTTCCACGATTCGCCTGTGGTAAAGCAGCTCTATAATATCCTTTCGCGTGAGGTTTCCACTATGCTAGGAGGGGCTAAAAGGTAGGAGGCTGGGGTTCTCGTACTGAGACCTATGAGATGGCTTGAACCCGGCTTTCTACTAAATCAAAGAAGCCATATAGAAGAGAGCTACCAAGTCTCTTCCTAAAGTCAGGAATGCGCCCCGGGCTGCTCTATCCTTTCTTTGAGGACCTCGGGGGTTAGGAGGCTAACCTTCCTTTCCCGAATTCGTTAGATTGCCACCAGTTCCAGGATTGGTAGTTGGGCTCTGCTCGCTTGGTTGGTCATTCCCTTCTCTATTGGTTGATGGATAGGTGAGCGCATGCGGTTACTTCCGAACGAACCGGTCGATGGCAAGCTCTAGCTTAGCTGGCGATAGGAGGAATAGATGACACCGGAACTGGACTGGAAGATGGAGAAAGCTTGGGTAAATGCCGGCAGAGGCACTCGAAAGAGATGTTGGTTCCGGTGGGGTCTAACAAAAAGTGCCACCTCCCCCACCCAATCTTCTCAACTCAATAAGGGCGGGCACTCAGGGAGAGGGTGGAGAATGAACACTCGACCGGAGAGGGCTGGATCCAACTCCTAGCCTTTCTTTATTGCCATCCTCCGCATCCCGTTCTTCGATTTCTGATTCATATGCATATCAAGACCGACCAAGCAAGGGTCAGCCCAACCGAAGGAAAGAAAATGACAAACGAAGAAAGATACATTCCAACTGCTCCTAAGGTAAGGGCACGTGTCTACTGAGAAAGCCGCTCCCCATTGACGGAGCTCAGAAGGTTTCATTTCTTCCAAAAGGTAGGCCGAAGTCAAATGAATGAAGTAGGAAAGTGGTCTCAGAGTCATCTTGAGATAGGAGTATAATGCTTTATCCGTTTCATTCCCTATTGAATAGGTGAGCGAAAGACCGTAATCCAACTAAAAGAAGGTGGGCACTTGCACCGAGTAAGAAGGATAAGTCAATCCCACAATTTGCTCACTTGCTGGCGCTCAACCCCTTGTTTTGGTCAGCAAAGGAGAGATTCGCTAACCGGAAAGACAGATCGACCCTTTGACATAGACCGATACAGAAAACAGATGCCCTAACTAATCAATAAGGGGCAGAAAGACCGATGACCTTATTTCCTTCCACTCAAGAACTAAAGGAATGGAAAGACGACAGACCGATAGCCAATGCCGTTACCTGAAGAGGGCAGGAGATCCAGAAATTCATTTCTCTCCTGAAGAACGGATAGAGCAGAAATAGATGCAGCCAAGGTCTTGATTCTCTGCCTTAATCTTTTCTGATAGTATGATAGGACTACTCGGATAGGAATGCCAACATCCAAGAAGAGAGCTACCATGATGCTACTCGGCTCGGAGAGGACTACTAGCTACGAGATTAAGCTAGTTTTGAGAAGATGAAAGATGCAGATGAGAAGACGTTCAAGACACATTTGGTCATTCGGTCACTCACTCCCACTTAACCAAGTCTAGCCAACTAGAATGAAGAAGTAAGGAAAGAAGATAGGAGTCGAAAGAGATAGATAGAACTTTCCAACGCTGGAAGGTTAGACAAAATAACGAAAAAGTCAAAGGGGAGTAGGCCTTTTACCACGAGCAACCTCAGGAGTGGGAGAGCTCTTCTTTATCTTTCTTTTTATACGATGCACCTAGGTTACGACAGAACTTACGATGAGAAGGAAAGAAGAAGAAAGCCTACGAGGCAGGGAATGGGTAGACCTTCGCTTGTGATTGCACGAGTGCTAATAGTCAGTGTGCTATAGGACTTGCGGAACTAGACTTCCTACTACTATAACGGAAATTACTACAACTACTTTGCTCTAACCTTCCTGACTAGGGGAAGCCTGTGATGAAACTGCCATTGCTTCCAAGACTTGCTAGCTCTAAGAAAGAATTTCTCTCTCTATATATGAAATTACTTCAACTAAACTGACTCCTGAAGGCAGCCCTCATTTCGATATCGGATTCGGGGTCTCATCACTTAATTATGCCTGTCCTCTTGCCGTGGTTTCACTATCTCTGTCTTGCCATAGGATTTGGATCGGTCAGTCTATCTGTTGTGCAGTCCCTCTCTGTCGTCTCAGTGGTGTCGCTCTAGCTTATGGACAGGGAAAGGAACAACACAGAGAGTCTCGGTTGGCAGCAAACGTAGACAGATGAAATAGCCAGGTATAGGATCACCAGGGGACAAAGGTAATAGCGAGGGAGATCTAACGAATAGTAATAACTACATTATTAATAGATGAAAGCGAGAGAGGGAATTGAGAAAGGGATGACCTTCTACTGGCTATTCTATCTTACTCTTCCTGTTAGGACTAACCAATGAGCGAAGGGAACCATCGGTATGGGACCCGCCGAGCGGTAATTCATTAATCTATCTCTGAAAGTGGTTTCGTGGATCTGATCAATTCATGTCCGTACCAACCAATTGAACTATTGCTGGCTGGAGCCGGCTTACTGACTTCGATAAGGGAAAAAGTACACTGCAATAGCAGTGACTCTTTACTGCATTGTTATTGCCCGGCGCATGTCCACCAGTTTTTAAGCTCAGTCGGTTCGGTCAGGAACGAGGGATTTAGCCTAGCAATGCACTAGAAGAATACTCGGACTGGCTCTCTTTTGGCCGAAGAACCAGAGTTGGAATATTCAATGGACAAAGGGAGAGAAAGCTGGTAGGTCCCAAAATAAGGCATGAATGGGAGGAAGACAACCAAACCGACGATAGACAAACAAATGATGATCTGCTTGAGCTTTAAGTGATAGCTTACTACTTACTCTAAAAAGCGGGCTTTGCTCCTACAATATGAAGAAATAAGGGTTGAATCTGCAGAGTAGCTTCACTGGAACCTTCTGCTTCCTCCAACTCGTTATGATGCAGCATAACTGCTCAGAACTGAGACCCTTCTGCTAATTATCTCTTTTCAAGTTATCTGGCACGGAGAATGTTTATTGAGACGGTCGGTACCGGAGGAACGGGCAGATCAGTTGCTACTAAATGGCCCACTTGCCGATAGAATCCTTTCCATCGGGGATACTGGCAGGTGAGGAGAAGATGGAGCATTATCTCTTCCCATTGATCCCGTTGATTCATCTTCTTCAGCTAGATCCGACTTGCCAGTGCGTGCTGGGAAAATACTCCAACCGCTACTGTCCCTGCTACGACGGATAATGAAATCTATCCAGGCGGGCTCAAAATACATAACTAGCGTATTAGCCAAGCAGTTCCGAAACCTTGTTCTCTGACCCCAAGGGGCGATGGCACAGATCTCTTATTTGCATCTCCGGTTCGATCAACTAATGCCTCAACTGGCTGTAGCTTATATTCGTTCATCGACTGCAGGATCCCCTACCTTTAATGCAATCGATACCTTCCTTGTTTCCCTTGAAGGTGCTGTGCTTTTTCTTGGTTTAGGAAATTCGAATCCATGCCCCGCTCAAAGCTAAGAGTCTTATAGCCCGGTCCGAAATTCATTATACTTAGGGAGCGAGGCGAGCAGCTAACGACGGGATAGAAAAAAGAAGTAAGCGGGGCGACCACTCACTACTTCTTATTGTTTCGAGTTCCTTTCCAACTAGAAGCGCATACGTCCTCTTGAACCGGGCGGTGCTTTCTTATTGCATTCGTTCCTACCATCTCCAACTAGCTCCGGCGGGAATACAGGGTTCATAACTCCTTTCTTGTTCCCTTAAGGAACTCAAAAGCCTCATATTGTTTCGTGCTGATCGTAGGTCGGACAAGTACGGAAGCGCAGTGACTTGACTTCATTCTTTCAACCTATAACCACTCCATAGAAGGATTCTGACTTTTAACATCTTCATTTTTCTTTCAATATCCGGCCAAATGACATTGCATTTCTCCGTCCCGACATTCCTATTAGTAAGCTATGCAGCGTGAACTGCAGCCTCACCAGCAGCTTTCATTGAACCCAATCTTGCTAGCCTGGCTCAGTATGAAACTCTTCCAGATTTCCCTAAAGAAGACGCAGCTGCTGAGCTAGCCTCAATGTCTATTCCAGGGCTATTTCTATTTAGAAGAAGATCGCGCGTGAAACCTCGAATCGTTATAATCAACGTAGCTCTCAGGGCGGAAAACGAGTGTAGGAACAAAATACCATTCTTCCCCTGCTCTGCTGCTTGGGATGGGAGCAAGATGCGCCCCCTCTGTCCAAGAAGGGAGTCCACTGCACTGCTTTGGCTCTCTCTTTCCATTCTTTTCTTATAATCTCAGATGTCCACTCAACAAGAGCTATTTTGGACAGCCCTGCTAACTCGTATTCGTCTTTTCAGACAAGAGCTCCTAGGCAAGGAGGGGCTTAGGGATTGTTGCTTCTGTCTGTGCAAAACCTATTTGCCCAATCCTTGACATACTTATACTGGGTGCCCGGACTAGAGAAAAGGTCGGATATAGAGAGAGTAGACGTGAGGCACGGCAAAAAGTAAAGGAAACCGGGGATTTTGTCCATTTCTTCGAGAACAGTAAGAGCTTCCCCGACAAGGACTGATAATGAAGCCTCTTCGCCGACAATGCTAGTTCGATTGGATGCGCTATTTCGACGAGCCCCTTAAGGGGGAAAGCCCTTATTTGCCCTGAACCTCTTTAAACAACTGCAATGATCACCCGCTGCATCTATAGAAAAAAAAAAAGAGCCTTTATGCGCATGAAGGAGGTTACTAAGGCATTTCAAAAGACTTGCATCTAATTCAATAGCAGGGGATTCAATAAGAGCAGATTCGTGCAAAAGAGCTAACATCCGATTTGTGAACAGACCCGGCTTGGGGCGGGCTTGCTTGCTTTCAAGAGTTTCACCGGAATGCTACTCTTTGCCCGTTGGACAGCTACCGAACTGGCTTGCTTTACTTACTATGAAACCAAGTGTGAAACTTGGCGAAGATAGAAGAACGCAACTGTTGCAAAAACCGGGATTTTAGTAGTAGCTGCACCCCCTCGATCCCTCGTAATGAGGCGACAAGATTCTTCTCGGAATAGTCTAGGGGGACATCCTCAAAGGCAGCACTGAAAGCGGGTATGCCCGGGTTGGAATGAATCCGGAACGGAACTGAACTGAACTAGGAAAGAACAGAACTTCAACCACCTCAAGCGGAACCCTCAAGCTTTCTAAGTCTGTCCATCATCGTACTTGTGTTGTGAAGCCGGTTCTGAACCTCAAGAGTTAGGAAAGACAACCTGCACCAGAAACTGCACCTCAAGCTGAACCTTCACTCTGAGCTGGGGAAGGCAATCAAGTAAGTTAAGGAAGGTCTTTAAGGCAAGCCAGAAAGAAGGGAGCTAGCAAGGAAAGGAAGGGAAGGAAGCTAGCAGGAGCCAGAATCAGACCTGTAAGCCAGACTAGTTTACGAAGGCAATCCAATCTGTTGAATCCGACTTGAAGTAAATTCCCGCAAACATGCCTACCCGCACCTGAACCAGTACCAGAACCAGAACTGTAAGCTCGTGAAGGGAAAGCCAGTTTATGAAGCCAGTAACAGCCAGAACGGAAAGCAGAATGTAATAGCTCGACCTTAAGGGGAAGGGGGGAATAGCTCGACTTAAAAGGAGAGGAGGAGCAGAACAAGGGACACCGGAACTGAAAGCTCGGGCTCGGGAAGTCAATCAGACTGTAGAAGGAACTTGTCCAGCTTGTGAAGCCAACTATAAAGAAGTAGGCCCTTGTTTCATGAATTCATTTAGTAGCATCCATAAAGTCATCCCGTACTGCTGATCATGCTGCTTCAAGCTAGGGAGCTGACAAGGAAAGGAATGGAGTAACGGACACCCGTTCGAGATTGAGCTTTCCAGAGGCAGAGTTCAATTGTTGCAAGGCGGTTCGAACCCCCTGTAGGTATCATGCTGTGCAGCTCTTTCAAACTGTTAGAATGCAGTGCTGCTCTGATTCGTGAAAGTGTAAGGAGCGGATAGAACACCAGAACTTGAACTGAAAGCAAGGAGCTACTCAAGGGAAGGGAATCAGACCTGTAAGGTCAATCTGTAGTCAAATAGGTGGATAAAAGCTAATAAGAATCCCCTACTGGAGCACCTTCACCTGAACCTGAACTGGAAGCTCACGAAGGGAATAAGACTTGAACTGGAAGGCCAGAAAGACTAGTTTCTTCAGCGAAGTTGCTCGTGAGGGCAAGCCAGTCTGTTTATGAGAACCCTTGAGAAAAGCCAAGAATCGTACCCGCTTCAAGCAAGGGACAGACAACCACCCGTACCAGAACGGAAAGCAAGGGATGGAAAGACACAACCAGGCAGGAAAGACACAAGCAAGCTGCAGAAGGACACACAATCACACCAGGCAAGCTACTTTAACTGAAGCCCTCCGTACTTGTGAACCAGAACCCTGTGAAGCTGCCCTTATTCCATTCATTGTTTCATACCCCTGTAGGACTATTATAGGAATGGAGTAAGGCCACCCTATTCTCTTTTTCGAAGTCTGTACAGAATAGGAACTGAAAGCAAGACAAGCAAGCAAGGCAAGCCTCCTTTTGAGTTTCAAGAAAGCATTTAGTAGGAGTAGCATCAAGAAAGCCAGTATGCTCATGAAGCTAGTGAAGTCTGTCCAGCATCTTACTTTAACTTAAGCAGAAGCCAGCATCTGCACCAGAACCGGAACTTCACCGAAAGCGAGGGGCGAAGGTCAATCTTGAACAGGAACCAGAACCGAAAAGGAAAGGGGAGAGCGAGTCAGCTCGATTTGATACTGGTCATCCATCGCATCGGGTCGATCTCTTCTATTGAACTTACCCGCTTAGTGTGATCCTCCGTGAAAGATTAAGAAAGTAGTTCAAAGGCAGGAAATTGTCAGTGAGGAAGGGCTCTTTCATTCCGCGTAGTCAGCTTCCTCTGTTAGCCGGGTGGTAAATTGATTCACACTAGAAAGAAGGCAGCAGCTAAGCAGCACGAACCCTCAACAAGTAGGGGAACCCAATAGCGGGAGAGATATCATTGAAGGGGAGAGTGGGAACTGCCTAGTTACGACTTGCACTTGAAGCGGCTGTTGGAACAGTCCCACTTGCGCTTGAAGCTACCACAAGAAAGAAGGCACCAGCGTCTGAGGCCGGTCAACCAGTATGTAGGAATCAAATTGCTAGGGCTTTGCAGAGTGGGAAAGCTCTTTCTTTTGCCCCTCACTCCGATATGAAGTCTTGTCTTGCTGCTCCGTTTACGTAGTTGTTTGCTTTTAGAATCTAGATTGATTTCCTGTTTCAGTCTACCGTACTGTATGGGTTGGCCAGGGATTGAATTCAGTGTAGTCAGCTTCCGTAGAATGCTCCGTTGTTGGCTTGTAGAATCGATATGGGCTTGTTGTTCCGGGTAAGGTAAGCTAAAGCTTCCTCCATGCCTTCCTGAATGGCTTGCTTTTCACTCCTAGCTTCCTTCAGTGACTGCCTTTACGGGGAAGAAGCAATTACTACTTTCACGATAAGCGCTAACCGACAGCTAAGCTGCACCCGTAAGGTCAACCCCATTAGTCTTAGTGCGGGGAAAGTTTCGGGGGGGAGGAGTGAAACTGCTCGACCATAAGGAGAGGAGTGAAACATATTGACCTAAGGGCAAGGACTTTAAGCTTCTCTTCTTGAGTTATCTTCCTGACTAACTGTAAGCAGAGGACCTTACCGTCACTCTTAGCCCTTAAGGTAAGGTAAGGTTTTGTAGTTGTTAGTCTTAATTCCTACTGTTACAGAATGGGTAGTTGTTATCTTAGTTGTCTTTATTCCAATTAGCAACAGGTCTTTCATCACTGAGATGACCATCCAATAGATGAAAATTCATCAACCGATTCATCAACAAACAGAGGATACAGAATAGAAGATAATGCCAATTGAAGCATAGTGGTACCGAAAGACGAACTACGAACTCTTGCTCCTAGTCTATATACGAGGATTTGAAAGACCCATTGATGATTATGCCGAGTCCATTTCCAAGGCTAGTTCGAAGACCGGCTCATCAACTGCTCGTTAAGAAACAGATGTTGAAACAGAGGAAAAAGCTCTCTTTGATAGCGGCGGGGGTTGAGTCACCAGATCGTACTGGCCCGACCATAGCGGATGAGGAAGCGGAGGTTTAATCACCGGATCAGACACAACAGAAGCAAAGGCCGCAAGCAAATAGTAGGCGCTGGAGCTTCTTCCCCTAAAAAAATCAATCGCTTTTTGAATCAAAGTGCATATGGGAAAGATTCCGTCAGTGCCTAAGAAAAAGGTATGGTCGACTTCGCCCAGTGTACCTAAATTTTGGATATGACTCAGGTAGCGAAGATGGCGTAATTAACAACCATTCCAAATGCAGAAAGAAAGACTGACCCAGGCTCCTCCCATTACACGCAAAAGCAACCGAGACAGAAAGAGCAAAAAAGTAAGCGTCAACGTGAAATCGAGCCTCTGCTGAAAAACCCTAAAGAGTAGGCCAAAAAGCCTATTGAAGAGTAACCGAGCACTCACCTTTTGAAGTTGGTTGCTGCTATATCTGTTTTTCATCTCGCAGCTACAGGAAGGAGAAGGAAGGGGATTTAAACAACCCTTTGTATGCGCCAACACCTAACTCCAAAAGCTGCGTCAACATGGAATCGGCTGAAAAGTAGGTAGTATTGCCAGGGTTTCGTGTTTAGGGACGACTAGTTGCTAAGTTGCTTAAACCTATCCTGTCTTCCTTGCCTTCCTAGCCTTTGGACTCGTAGGCATTAGCATCTCTAGCTGTTAGGGCAGCTCAGCTCGGGTTAGCAGCTTTAGGGCAAGTCAAGGCAGTTGTGGTCTTGCAGCTTTAGCAGTTGTTGTAGCCGGCTTTCGAAGACAACGAAAGGCTCCAGTTGCCTAAGGAAATTCATGAGCAATTTCATCCGGTTGAATGCCGCAATCGCAATTAAGGCTCAAGGCTCGAGTTGGGAAATCGAGTTGGGCTGCAAACGGTGCGCCGAGGGGCAATTGGGTTAAGGGGAGGAACGGGTTTAGTGCTGCTTTCCGACAAGACGTTTTGCTAAAGTCGGATTCATACCCGCCTTCCGCTGCTTTAGTGGTTGCCTTTCGCCTGGGCTTCCCAGCTCTAGCCGCTCTGGTAGCTAGCTCAGTTAGGGCATCTGGTTCAGCCAAACCAACCCTGCTCTGTCAGCTCTATCAGTTGGTGCAGCTCTGTAGTTAGGGTGCCTTAATGCCCAAGCCCAATATAAGGGCGTGTCTTTCATTACTGGCTGACGCTAGTAGCTCTAGTTGCGCAATCAAGGGCTGTCGCATTAGTCGCAATAGGTTGATTGTAATAATCCGCCTTAGCAGTTGTGGCAGCTGGTATTCCTGCAGCTAAGTTCGGCTTGTCTTCTTCTCTTTCTAATGAAAAGAGAACTACACTTTTATCTTATCTCACGATTTGGATTCGAACCAATGAAGCCCTTTAATCAGGCCAATGAGTACCTTCCCGCTTAGGGGTCAGCGTGACGTAGACCTTTAGGCCGTGCCAAAAGAAGAACAGGAAAGACAAGGTCAGCGAGAAGGAGCTCGTTCTCTCCACTTTTTTTCCGGGGCTCGCTCTTGTAGCTCGCTGGGCAATCAACCGCAACAAATGGCTATTAACCCTTTCCTCCATGTCTTTATGATCCAACGCCCTCTTATACTCTTTAGTTTCGCTTTGCAAGTTCACAGCTCTCAAAGTCTGATGCAGCTATTCGACAAGCGACAAGTGTTGGTCTAATGACATACATACCAGAATTGTGTTGAGACCAATGAATTTCAGTCTTTCTTTCTTCCTTGTCGACTATTACTGATTCATCATTCTTTCGCCCTCTTTTCCTACCCGCGGAGTAGTCCTTGGATCGGGTGGACCAACACTGCGTGGATCGGTTTATTCCTCCGCTGGAGAGGTAGGGTGAGGAACGAACACAGTAGTTCTACTGCTGGGATTTCAGTCACTGCCGACCCCGATCAATAGTTTGTACAATAAGTTTCGGTGTATGGCGGCCGAGCTTCGTGCCCTTTCGTATTGGGCCGATCACGTCGACCCCATCCCCTATCTACCTCGCGATTTGAAGCTAGTAGATGAAGTCGGTAGAGAGGAAGAGAGTGTTCCTTCAGAGCGTTCTTCAATGTGGAGTGAGACTTTTAGTGGTAAACAAAATCTCTTCTGCAACTGGGGCGCTTCTGACCTTATATCGGTGGTTTTACCGAAGAAGAAGGTCTTTGCCTCGGAATATCCTGACAAAGACCATGTGCCGATTGATTACGAGATCTTTGATCCTTTCAATAACTTCCTTCGTGAAGTGGCCGATTTAATGCCTCTTCCCGATCAGGATGTGCCGACACTATCTGATTGAAGATTTACGAGTTTATCTTCGTCAGATGGAGCAGTTTATCAATGTGGACTTGGAGTCCCTTGATGACTATGCCGAAAGACACAAGGGTGCTGCATGTATAAGTCCAAAAGAGCTATTATCCACTGGTCGAGGAAGAAAGCTGGGATTCTTGCCTTCCTACCACGAATGGACTGTTTTGACTACTTTGACCCCCGCCACGGGGCAAGTCGGTTTCCTTGGTCATTCAAGCTCTTCTTTTCGTCTTCCTTTTCAGTATGGGAGGAGGGCGACATCGTGAGAAAGAAGTTTTTTTTGAATGGAAGCGTTGATCATGATGGTAATTTTGAATTCGTTAACATTTGGTCATTATTCGTCGGCTAGCAGCTTCCAAGCCAACGGTACCTTAGAAAGCAATTCCTACGATCGAAAGGCATAGGTTCCTGGGATTGAATCTGATTCTTCTTCAGATTGATTGAAGGCAAATTGAAAACCAACCACTCGAGCAGGACAAGAGCTGAAACACGTTCAAGCTCAAAGCTACTGGTTCCGTCATACTCTATTCTATTTCTTTCTACTCTCGAGTTACTGGCTTTCCTTTCGAGCAGACTAAGAAGAAGAAGAAGCCCACGGAGCGGTAGCAGCTACGACTTCTTCCTTCTGGGCTTACTTGCCAAGTCCAATAGCAACGGATTCTGTACCAGCAAACCATATTTCACCGGGTGTTCCCTCTCCGTTCTAGCTTTCTAAATAAGTCAGATCGGTGCGGGAAAAACTCCTAAATCAGTAAATCCGGAAGTTCCTGCCTTCCCCAGAGTTCTTCCAACGAGGGTTGGCACAAAAGCAGCAGATATTTTCACTAATAGCAAAGAATTCCATTTCCTCGAACCAGATTCTATTAGATCTTCCTATACCGTAATTCGCTAATCTCGATGAAAGAGCAGGTAACTACATAAGGCAGCTTTCCCCGCTCTGTCTTCTCTACGATTTACGGGTACTTACTCGTGCACGGAATCAAACAAGAGGAGGTTGCCTGATGGGACGTCGGCCTTTGCTAAGGACTTTGCCGGGGTTGAACCCCTCTCTTCTAGTAGCCGCCCTTCCTCCAAGACTTGAATCAGGAATATCTTTTCTGTACTATGCTGCCTTTGGCCCTGCGCCTGGTCTTTCTTCTTTATTGCCTTGAGCTTGAACTAAGCGCATCCTTTTGCATTGCAAGAAAGGCTTTGGGATGATTTTACAGCTGGCATTCACTCTATTTCCCACAGCAAATTCTTAGACGTTTGAGGTCTTTGGTCTTTCGAGAAGCCATCTTCTTCTCTTTCCTTGCGGTCTCGGTTCATGAATCAATCGATAGATACGATATTCTTCCGCTGCAAAATCACTGGAACAGCTTTTTCTTCCCGGGTTCGCATTCCCGTGACATTGATATCCACAAGTAATGGTTTACTATCATCCAAGGTCCTCCAGTAAGAGGTCGAGCTTTAAGTCCTTCCCCGGAAGCTTCAAAGACAGGAGACCCTTTCACTTGACTTGGTACCCAAACTCTATCAAGTGGTTTTTTTCCATAAGGTAGGGGTTAAAGGAGAGCAATTTCATCGATTACCTATCCCATTAATATTGTTTCAACCACAGGGGTGAGCTTCGGGTCACTTTGGCCACTTTCGCTTGCCTGCTAACTCCGATTCCTATCCTAATAGGTGGAATTCCTCGGTAAGTTTGAAAGGATTCAATTCATTCTATCGAGAGGACCCTCTTACTGAATCTCCTCAGGCGAGGCCAAATGATCAGTTAACACCCCAGTCCCGAAGTCATGCTCAAACCTGTCCATCCACATCCATCTTGCTGAGATCGGTCTGAACCAAGGAATCCCTTATATATGATGCAAGTTCCTTCCCATTCTTCTCTTCTCCCCAGCTTCAATCATCTATTCGTTTGGGGGGGCCTTTCGAAATTCGATGGAAAGAAAGAGAAGCTTTTCCTAGACTATAGTTCCGTCTCATTCGAAGCTTTCAACAAAGGAAATTCTCTTCATCACGAGATCCGGTCTTCAAGCCAGCAACCAGAGCAGGAGTCATCTTCTTATCAGAGCGCAGACTAGCCACGGAGCTAGTCAAAGGGGATCAGAGTCAATTGCGGTCGCCCTCAGTCAAGATCATGTACCCATCTTCCTATACTAATCCATACATTCCTTCTCAGTCTATGGGCAGCTATCTCTCTAGCCCAGTTGCGGAACCGAGATCGAGCTGGTGCCTGGAGCCAAACCGCCGGCTAGAGCACCCTATCGCATGGCACCATCCGAGCTTGCAGAATGGAGAATCGATTTGTATGCCTCGCTATCTATATAACCAACCAACCGTTTTCTTCGCTTACTGATTCCGTGCTTGCCTGTTGGTTCTGGTTCTGTTGGACCTGATCGATCCTATATATCAGCTACTTCATATACTGAATCGACTGCATAATCAACTGCAGGATCTACTTATCCTGCTGCTGTAGCTGGCTATACTGTTGCTGATGCTAGCTCTGCTGCTGGTTCACTCGCTCGATCCAGCAGAAGCATATATAGTTCCAGTTGCATTTGACCGAGTAAAAGAAGGAGCAGTCTCATTAGCAGCTAAGATGGTAAAAGCACCCATTTTACGAGTTTCATCAGAATCCGTCGTTGACCTCGAATCAGTTAATCCCGAATCATCAGTAGCAAATCGAGATCAAGCATATCTATTGAATTACAAGAGAAGCCTTAGCCCACAAATGAACTGCTAACCATGCGAGGGGCAGAACTGGGGGTAAGATTCCTATCTCTTTCTAGGTATCTCAAAATGACTAAATATATGCCGATACTCAGAATTAATGCAAAACATATAACTGCCAAGTGCCCGTGTTTTCCTTGACCGAGGGACTCTTATAGTCTGTTTCCAACTTAGACCACTCTTGGTCTATGGGGGCTTTGACTTCCCTCAGAGCCGACAATACTAGATAGAATTATTGTCAAGCCTTTGCGCTGCTAGGCCCGTTATTATAAAAGGAGTGATCTAACTATTCAATAATGCCATTGAAATCACGAAGTTCCCCCAGTGAATGAGAATGCCTACAGTCATTCACTGGACCACGTTTTCATCAACTTTCCCCTGATCGGCATCCATTTATCCAGGGGCAATCAATTGGCCGTCTGCTCTCCAAGGATTAGGAAATCCTTTGTCCGATAGTTCTGGAATTGTCTGCTACACACGGCCCGAATCGAATTTCTTTTCTCTTTACATATCTTCACTCTTTCTCGCTGCCTTGTGATTTGGAAAAGAATAAGCTTTTTCCATTAATATAAGAGAAATTTGTGAAGCTGTCTCAGGCTTCGCCGATTCAGAAAGAAAGCACAGAATATAGGAAGCCAGACCTACTCGCTAGAGGTAGAGCGGGGGAGTTAGGAGTTATGAGTTCATAGTTATAACCCCCTTCCCCTCGCTATCAGAAAAGGGAGTCGGTAAAGGCCAGTAGTAGTAGCATAGAGCTTCTCCTCTTTGAGTTTGTTGCTCCTTTTCCGTTGGTTCACTTTTTCTTTTTCTCTTATTATGAAATTATTAGCTCAACTCGTTACTCGCCGTGCTTTCCGGACTTAGTCATTGGTATGCCATGTATTCTGCTCCTCGTAGCCGTTTATCTATAATCAAGGGAAGAAGCTCGAAGGAACTCAGTTCAATTCGAGCGCAGCGCTAAAATGGGACATTATATCGGTGTAAACGGGAGAATTTGACTTCCTCTTTCATGGCTTTCACATTATCCAATAGTGATCATAAGTGGTCAGTAAATAGCAAAGCTAGGAGCACAACCAATTTCAGATCCTCCAATTGATGATGCTAGTGATTCAGTTCCAGATATGGTTTCAGTTCCATTTGCATTCTTCCTTGTTCCTCCGCTTTGCTCTACAGAGAGGGAGGGATGAGCGGGACGACTCAGAGATTGGACTAGCATTACTATACTTCCAACGTATTGCTATTTTTCGCTTTTACTACACCCTCGTCATCGTAGTAGCTGAGTCTTGACGTTTTCGGGAGTTGGATAATATAGAGCATATGGTGACTGCATTATTATTTTTTCAATGCAACCCGGCAGCGTGGCTATGATTCGCCCTTTATTCGTTGTATTCTGGACTTGAATTTCAATCTAATGAATCTTGCTCTAAAGGGGGAATTTGATTCACGGCATTGGATAGCCTATTTGCTATCATGATGATAGGCCCCTAGAGAGACTAGTTGGCAAGATGGTGCTCTTCTCATTCGATCTAAAGTCGACAACCAGCCTTTAGTTTTGATGTTTGAAATTATGTGCTATCTATTCGATAGGTCGTTTGCATCATCGTGTATAAACTCATGTCTTGCAATAAACTTATTAAAAATACCCTTTGTTAAGGGTCAACTTGAAGTTTCTTTTGTTGCCGGGCAGCCTCTCGGATACTATTCGTCTTGGCCTTTATTCGCCTTATGACATCATTTTGTGGTGTGGTATTGTGCAAGGAAAGTTCATCAGGAGCCTTTATTTACTAACTATGCCGTCTTAGGTGATGATGTTATCATCGCCGATGAGGCTGTAGCCAAGGTTTACAAAGACACCCTTTCCGAGTTAGGTGTGAGCATTAGTCCTCAGAAATCGCTCATCTCTCGGGAAGGGGCGGGGGAGTTTGCCAAGCGGTATCGCGTCCGAGGAATGTCCGTGGACTTTAGTCCCGTATCTGCTAAGGCGTTGAACAATTTCTTCAACCCATAAGGGCTGCTGGTACTCAAGGAGAGGTATTCGATTCGTCGATTCTCGACTATGTGCCGTGTGGGCGGAATGGGCTACCGCGGTTTATCTACATTATCTCACCGCAGATCTAAGCGCTATGCGCGATTGTGGTCAATGTTTACCAAGTCTATGTTCTCCAACTCTCTTGAGTTATGGTTAGGACATGGGCGCCCCTTAAATCCTTATTGGAAGGGCATCATGGTCGATTATCTTCGAACCCAGATCTTTCCAAGGGATATTAAGATAGCACCGGAAAGTATATTCTTATCGCCTCAGGCGAAAGATTTACAGGAATACAAAGTTCTTCGGTGGGTCAATGGTGTAAGTACATACACTGGTACTCAAAAGTCGCGTTGTCTCCTGATGTGACCCTTGAAGACTTCTTCGATGCTCCTATTGTAAAGGATCGCTGGCGGATTCTCGCACTGGACCAGGAAATGGTTCGGTTCGGGCATCTGTGGCCCCTTTATGATATGGTGTCTGACAAGGGTCTAGATCCAAAGGTTCCAATCCTTGATTCTGCCCTTCGAAAGGAGTTTGGCTGTATGGGGGACGTAATGGCAGTTCTTTCTTGGTATTGGCTTTGAGTCAGGATGAATTGCGCCTGAAAAAACATGAGTGAATTGAGTTCGTGAGCGACTGAGTTGTGGCAGCTAAGCCAGCTAACCCGCATGCAGTGGAGTCTATAAATAGTTGTATAAGTAGTAGTGCATGAAGACCAAAAAGATCAGTACGAAACCCTAATGGGGTCGCCCAGCATGACCAAAAACGAGGATTGAACCTAGCATTTAGAGGAAAGCTACTTCAACCCAATCACTGATAGAGGAAAGACTACTGGCCATTCTTAAACAAGTTACGTGAAGAACAGGCGAAAGAGACTCAATACAACTCTTAGGAAAGGAAGAAGTTGCGAGTAGAGAACTATCAGAGAGGTTTCCACCTTCCAAGAACAAAGGACTAAGAACAGTAACATAGAAAGAAGAACGGCAGTTGGGGGTTACCTTAGGCAAAAAGAAAGACAAATGGGGCTTACACAGAACTGAGACAAGCAGAGCACATTCTAGAAGGGCAAACGAAGGAGGAGGAAGGTCATTCATTATTGAAGGACCGAGAAGCTCCACCGAATCTAAGTTATCTGATGCCATGATCCAGTTCCAGACAAGATGCTTATTAGATCCAGAACCCTCACCCGATCATAACCACTAACCACTCAAGGGAATGGAATGGACAAAAAGGTCTTTCTTTGACCGGGAATAGAGCGACTCTTACTAGATTTAATTAGAGGAAAAGGAGAGCCTATAAGAGAAGATAGGATAGTTGCTTTAAGCATGGAAGGTACGTCCTTGGCCTAGCTCCCCATTCCTTCTCATTCCTTCTTATTCGACTTCCAGGAGGAAGAAAAACCAGGAGCTTCCTTAACGATACCGAGAAAAAGCCTAATCCTGTTGGGTTGACCCAGAAAGAGCACCCCGAAAAAAGACAACAATAAAGGAAGTTGAGCCAGGATTTGACTGGAAGCACGAAAGCTGGAAGGCCGAGGACATTCGTTACTATAAGCCGGAACCGTAACGCTACTGATCTCGGGATTAGACCCTGAGGGAAGGAGTCTCACCTCCCACAGAGAAGATTCCATTGCAAAGAGAACAGCCTCAGAGCTTCACTCCAGTCGTTCGTTTCCCAGAGACAATCAAGCACGAACTACACTTACAGACCCCTAGAACTAGGAACTGACTTTAGCAAATATCTTTCTAATCTTATTTGCAACAATAGTCTAGCAAACAATCGGAACTTTTCTCTCGTTCAGTAAAGGAATGTTTCCAAAATTCCGATAGTTCGCCGAATAGAACACACGGTGGAAGTAGAGGACTGCAGAGACCTGTTTTTTTGGTAAACAGTAGCCTCGGGGTTACCACGCTTCCATCAGCTTGCTTGCCATTATGGAGTTCGGAGGCCTAAGTACGGAATGTGGGATTGTCACTCTGGGGGGATGACGGAAGCTAAAGCGCTACAGACAGCTCCTTTATTTATAGGGCATTAGGTCGGATTGCTGCATACTTATCTTATAACTCTCTTCCCAGACTGCTTGTACGGAGTCTTTCTCGACCATATTGGACACCTGACAAATATGTATATTCAAAATGGCCCAAAGCTTTCATTTCATTTCCCGGGAATGAAGCAACATAGAAAGACCCTTATTCAAGGGTTGTTCGAAGGTAGGGGACAAGCTCAGCTCAACTCTAGAATGCTCTACAAAGAGCAATATAAGCACATTTAACGCAACGCGCTTCAAGCAGTGAGGGTCGCGGTCACAGGAAAAACCTTGCTCCTACCTATCATTATAGGTTAAGAGCCGAAGATTCCTGGTGCAACAAAGGGAGATCTTTTGTCAAGGGTCGCAGCGGGCCGGGCTATGATACCGATCAAAGACGGGTAAGGGCTGAGTTGGGTAGGTATTACCAAAAGAAATAGGAGAGCAGCAAGACCATACTGCGTTTCGAAGCTATCTATAGTATGATACCTGACCGCTGCACTTTCTTTTCTGATGGCTAATCCTCACAAACTCGGTTACAACAAAACAAGGAAAAACAACGAGTAATTAATATTACTAAAGAAAACAATTAGGAAAACAATGAGAAATACATTCCTTACGAAACAACAAAAGGAAAGCAATACAAGAAAGGATTACAGTTACTTACGAAAGCAGGAAAGAAGAGAGCATACATACATTCTACTAGCTATCAGACGATCAGACGCAGACCTTTCTTTCATGTATTGTCTGATCGTCTTCTCTTGCTATTTCTCTCTTCCTGTAGTTCCAGTAAGATAGGCAGCTATCGCAGATCGTAGTCTATCGAGCAAGTATTATCTGATTCCTCTCTTCACTGCCTCGTTTATCTGTCTTCTCTTTCAATCCCTGACAGTGAATTCTTTCGCTTGTTTTCTTTTGCTCTGCTCTATCTATTTGTCTTTGATTCTTTTCCTTCTTCGAGTGGTAACTGCGGTATTCCGAACTCTTCAACGGTTATTGGGTTTTACCCCAGGCTAAATCACCATCTTCTCGATAACGAGACTAGGAAAGATATTAGTATAGTAGGCAGCTTAGTTCGGTAATAAGGTCTATAGGACAAGAGCATACGGACTGCAAGAGATAACAGAAGAAAGAAGGTACTACCCTTACAGGGAGGAAGGAAGAGCGTCCTTGGTTTAGCTCATAGTAGAGCTCATATTCAAGAGGGAGGCCCTTAGCCCATTCCTGTCTTGAATGGAGGGAAGGTGTTGCATCATTCCTTATTCAACTACCAGTTAGAGAAGGAAGGCAAGCTAGAAGACAATGTTAGGTAACTGCAGCCATTTCTAGGGATTGTCTGATCTTGCATGAGATTGTCTGCTACTCGGAATAGAAGGAAAGAACTGATAGGTCCAGCAGAGAGATCGGGGTCACTTCACGCTGCTATTGACGATGCAGAGCCAATTCCAATAGACTTATTAGAGGGTCCCATTAGCATGCATCCAGCAGGAATCGAACCTACGAATTTTCCTCTTGTATAGGTTGGGCGCTTTAACCATTCCGCCATGGATGGAAAGAGACTCCGCGAGTGAACTAGGTTTTGGTATTCCTTCTTGAGCTTCTATTTGTTCCGTTAAAGGAGATTCGAGAAAAGATGGAATAGGAAGACGTGTTTCCAGAACAAAGAAGATACGGGTTGAGAAGGGGGAGTTAGCAAAGTTAGACAAGATTGGAATGGGCATAGGAACATGTATGGATGTACCAGATCGGCTAATGCTCCCAGGTTGATGCGATGTATTCCACCAGTTGACTGAAGACTTTATTATTGGTATATCGATCGGTCCAGCACGGATTGAAATAGGAGCCGGTTCGACAGGAAGCTTTTGAAAACGCAGTGCACCCAGGTAAATAAGGAACGAGATGAATACAGAGGTTAAACGAGCATCCCACACCCAAAAGGTGCCCCACATAGGTCTTCCCCGAAACCCCCCAGTAACTAAGGTAAACAACGTAGAAAAAGCACCCATTTCTGTACCGGTTCCGGAAGAGCGAAGAAAAAGGGGATGTTTTGTTAATAGGAACAAGAAAGTGTTTATAGCCGTAGCGATATAAACAAGAATACTCATCCGAGCCGCAGGAACATGTACATACGGAATACGAGAATTTCCACCTTGTTGAAGATCTAGTGGTGCTACCCGAAGACTTAAATGAATAGCCATCGCTGTTAAGAACAACCGAGATCCAATGAGAATTTGCGCGTAGCTTCTGGTCTTTGACATCAAAAAATAAGGTTGTAATAACGAAACGGACATGTGAGAATTTTTTCCTAGCTAGTGGAACAAGAAAGACATGGATCTATATTGAATACGCAATCAAAGGCCCCAAAAAAATCACAATAGAAAAATTCTCCTTGCTGGCGGAGCGGCATACCGAAAAAAGAAAGGTTTTGGAAGAAAAAAAGTGGATTCCCTTTTGTGAGCAAGAGCCCATCCTTGATCCAAGCCGAGTTTTGCATTCCTTAGCTTGGTGCAAAAGGCTTCTCACGGGTCCTTTTTCAAGCCCATCTCGAATACGATGCGGTAGGGTACTCGTGACCCTGCTGGTGGCTGCCACTTCCTCACACTTAAATGCCGCCAGCTCTGCCTTCCTACTTAAGGCATCCGCGACCTGGTTGGTCCGTCCAAGCTTATACTCTAGCACCATATCAATCAAACTTGGCAAGTTTGTCTTGCTTGCCATCGTCCCTGTTTTGGCGTGAGTTTCTTCTGGGTCAGTAAGTCACTCGGCGCCACATTCTCCGTCTTGAACACGAATCGTGACCCGCCTCCACGTTCTCAAGTAGTGCAGCTGTCATCTCCTTTTCTTGGACCGCGCCTCTCGGTCTCATTGAGCTTTCGGCTATCATATGCGATAGGCTTACCTTATTGTACTAGCACACCGCCTATGGCATAGTCTGATGCATCCGTGTGTACTTCAAATGGCTTAGTGTGATCTGGCAACTGCAATACGGGGTCATCCATCACTGCCTGCTTTAGGTCCTCAAAAGCTCTTTGACACTCTTCCGATCAGTGCAGTGCCATGATCGGTCCGTACGTCCTTCTTTAGGATATTTTTGAGTGGCTCTTCGAATAACTTACGATGAATCTTCGGTAATAGTTCACGAGCCCTAAAAACGATCAACGCTTACTCACCTTGGTAGGTGCTTGCCACTCCTCGATAGCTCTGATGCCCATCCAATGCCCTAGGAATAGGATTTCTGTCTGTCTAAAGGAGCATTTCTCTTTCTTTACATAGAGGTGATTCTTCCTTAATGCCTTAAAAAAGGTCCGGAGGTGGCTAACGTGGTCGTTTAACGAATGGCTATAGCCCACGATCAAAGTATACCACCCGTCGTACGGGTGGAATAGCTCATTATAGAGGGTGCAGAACGTGGCAGGGGCATTGGTGAGTCCAAAAGTCATAACCAAATCATCAAACGCCCTTTATTAGTAAGGTTGCTTGTTTGTCACACAGGTCGTCTTTGGCTCGTCTCCTTCCGCGATACGCACTTGATAGTAGCCCGACCGTAGATCCAACTTCGAGAAGTATCTCGCGCTTATTGATTAGGGCGAAGAAGTCTGCAATCAAAGTAGATACTTGTTCTTGATGGTTAGGTTACCTTGTTGAGCGCCCGATAATCAATGCACAAGGCTCCCGCTTCTTCTGGAATAAAACAGGGGCTCCTCAATCCCCAGCAAGATAGGGAAAAACTGCCTTGGAGGCTGGAATATAAATAGGCCTCAATGAGTTCCTGAAATTCTTTCCTGAGCTCAACCAAGCCCCAACACTAATAGATGCTATAGTTGGGGGGGCCATCTGCAAAACCCAGCCCCAGTCTAAGTAAGTTAAGGGGCTTTGGCTCCAGGCTCCAACTCGATCTTGTGGTAGACTGCCCTCCTAGGGGGTACTTGGCAACTCACTCGTGGGGCATGATATCCCAAAATTCCTCAAGTACTTGCTGCACTTCCTGAGAAAGAAAGTCGTCTTGGTATTGGATCCGCTCTTCTGTTAGCATGAACATGAATTAGATTCTATTCGTCTTCTTTATTCTTAAGAGAAACCCCCCACCCGAACCCTTCTTAAAACCGCCAAGCCCTCTCGAATGAGTTCTACTATAGAAGCTTTCAACGTACACCCGGGGACAAATCTTTCACTCACTGAGAAGTGAAAACCTGTGACTAGATCGTCCTGAAGACGGATGCGACGGGAAGAAATGGCATTTGGAAGTGTTGCTGACTTAACATTTAGGTTTCGGCATAACAAAGCTTGCACTGTCTTTTCGCACTTAGGCGCACAGCGTGCCATTGGTAATGATTCTACTACGGTGCCACAAATTCGCAAGCTGATCCTAAGTAATCGTTGTTGTTCATTGGATTCCGGAGGAACTACTTCGTTAGGATTGAGGAATTGCTGCGATTCTTCCTGAATAGCCTGGATTCTCCCGTCGAGAGTCACTTTGAAAGTGTTACCTAAACTCTTCCGACTGAATATGATAAAGCCTATAAAACAACGAGCTACTATCATTTCTTCATTATAGATTGAGATCTTCTTCGAACTTGATGCACAAATAGATAGAATAGCAGCAAATAGCATCTTTCTAGCCTGCATATTCGTGGAACTCAATCTCATTTAGAAAGCTTCTCTCTATCTTTCAGCAACGGAACGGGAAGGGGTTTAGGAAAGGACTTTTGAATCGGATGCGCTCGCCCAGCGAGAAAGGCCCTGACCCTGCCAACCAAGTGAAAATCAAAAAGAAAGAAGAGAACGAAAGGAGAAGAGAACTTCGTATTTTGGTAACTCTCTAG